ATGTCACCAAAAACAGAGACTAAAGCAAGTGTCGGATTCAAAGCGGGTGTTAAAGATTACAGATTAACTTATTATACTCCGGAATATCAGACCAAAGATACTGATATCTTGGCAGCATTCCGAGTCACTCCTCAACCTGGAGTGCCCCCCGAAGAAGCGGGAGCAGCGGTAGCTGCCGAATCTTCCACTGGTACGTGGACCACTGTTTGGACCGATGGCCTTACCAGTCTTGATCGCTACAAGGGGCGATGCTATGATATTGAACCCGTTCCTGGAGAAGAAACTCAATTTATTGCCTATGTAGCTTACCCTTTAGACCTTTTTGAAGAAGGCTCTGTGACTAACCTGTTTACTTCTATTGTAGGTAATGTATTTGGATTCAAAGCTTTACGGGCTCTACGTCTGGAAGATTTACGAATTCCTCCTGCTTATTCAAAAACTTTTCAAGGCCCACCACATGGTATTCAAGTAGAAAGAGATAAATTAAACAAATATGGTCGTCCTTTATTGGGATGTACTATCAAACCAAAATTGGGTCTATCTGCCAAGAATTATGGTAGAGCGGTTTATGAATGTCTCCGTGGTGGACTTGATTTTACCAAGGATGATGAAAACGTGAATTCCCAGCCATTTATGCGCTGGAGAGATCGTTTCTGCTTTTGTGCAGAAGCACTTTATAAAGCTCAGGCTGAGACGGGTGAGATTAAGGGACATTACCTGAATGCGACTGCAGGTACATGTGAAGAAATGATTAAAAGAGCAGTATTCGCCAGAGAATTGGGAGTTCCTATAGTCATGCATGACTATCTGACTGGAGGTTTTACGGCAAATACTTCGTTGGCTCATTATTGCCGAGATAACGGCCTACTTCTTCACATTCACCGCGCAATGCACGCAGTTATTGACAGACAAAGAATTCATGGTATGCACTTCCGTGTACTGGCTAAAGCACTACGTATGTCTGGTGGAGATCATATTCATGCTGGTACTGTAGTAGGTAAACTTGAAGGAGAACGAGAAGTCACTTTGGGTTTTGTTGATCTATTGCGTGATGATTTTATTGAAAAAGACCGAAGTCGTGGTATTTATTTCACTCAAGATTGGGTCTCTATGCCGGGTGTTCTGCCTGTAGCTTCAGGAGGTATTCACGTTTGGCATATGCCTGCTCTGACCGAGATCTTTGGAGATGATTCCGTATTACAGTTTGGTGGAGGGACTTTGGGGCACCCTTGGGGAAATGCACCTGGTGCAGTGGCTAATCGGGTCGCTTTAGAAGCTTGTGTACAAGCTCGTAATGAAGGACGTGATCTTGCGCGTGAAGGTAATGAAGTGATCCGCGAAGCTACTAAATGGAGTCCTGAACTAGCTGCCGCTTGTGAAGTATGGAAGGAAATCAAATTTGAATTTGATACGATTGATCGCTTGTAATCGAGTGACTTTCGTCTGTTTGGTCCCTTAATCGAAGCGAGCTCGGCCCAATCTTTTCTTTTAAGATTGAGCCGAATACCGAATGGATGGGAATAGAATAATTCGGCTAGAGGAAAGGTATTTGCCTAATATCTAATATTCTAGATTACTCGATGGGGTCAGTGGATCAGTAGATCCAGGCCCGGGGGGGCAAGGGCCGGCAATCTATTCTAGCTCGCACCCAAACTGAGCTAAAGTATGATGGTTTGTATTTGTGTCTATTAAAAGTTAAGTTGTACACGTAACAATACTATATAGAAAAAAGATGAGAAAATGTGTGAAGAAAACAAAGATTCTGAGAAAATGTGTGAAGAAGACAAAGATTCTGAACATATCGACGAAACAAAACCCGTAGAAAACGGATTGAGTTTGGAACGTTTTAAACATTTGTGGGTTTTGTGCGAGAATTGTGAGGCCGTTATATATAAAAAAATTTTTTTAGAACAAAAAGGTGTTTGTGAGGAATGCGGGGCAACGCTACAGATCACTAGTTCAGAGCGAATTGAATTATTAATTGATAATGAAACTTGGTGTCCTATGGACATGAATTTTTCTAGTACAAATGTTCTAGAAACACAGCATACGACGTTTGACATCAAAGTGGTTCAAAGGCTCTCAACTATGTTGTACATAATAATTGAGAACAAATATTTTGATTTTGAATTTTTTCACAAAGAAAAAAATGGGTTAAAAACATTAGTAGGATACAATATTACTCTTGTTAATATCGTTAAGGTTGTATTAGAAAAGAAATTCATAAAATATCTGAGTTTAGACAAAAAGGAAACTATTAAGATATTACAAAATATTATTGATACAGGTTTGAAAACAGTTCAATTTGTCCTTTTTGAAATACATAAAAAAATAACACATGAATTAGCGCGACTTGTGCTTTTCTCTCAGTTTATATATATTTTATATGATTATGTTGCAGAGACTCTATATCCCCCTAAATGGTTCGTTCCCCTTATATGGTTCATTTTTTTAAAGGTATTTTTTTTTAAAGGTAGATTTCTAGAAGATGTAGAAGATACATCATTTTTTGATGAACTTTTCTATTCATTGTCTGATGAAATTCTATCTTTTTTTCAATGGAATGAGTACCATTTTCTAAATGAAGATGAAATGTGTATTCTGGAAGATTTTCTAAATTATATGACCGATTTGACAGATGCAGCACTAGAAGCAATAGACCACGAGAGCGATATGATTATCGAAGAAATAGCCAGCATGGATCTGCTGGATCTTTTCAAAGGTCTTTTTCCTGATGAGGATCATATTTCTATTTCTGAAGATTTGATCGAACAGGTAAACAGCATGTATCCGCATCCTTTTTTTGATGTTTTTCCTTCTTATTCTATTGAACCTGTACAATCTTTAATGGTTTTGATTGAAAATAACATTTGGACAAATTTGACCTTCCTAATGAAATTCACTAAACAATTAGCCAATTTAAAAGAACAATTAGTATCACAAGATAAGTTCTTGAAAGTAACGGCGGTAAACTTAGTGAAAATAGAACTTGATTTTCCGGAAGAAAAAAGAAAAGCAAGGAAAATAAAAAAACTATTTCCTTTTTATCCAGGAAATAATCCAGAGACAAATTACTGTTTATGGCTGCGAAAACATACGGCGATATGTTTGATGGAAAGATATCTGGTTTTGAAAGATTTTAAATATTGGTTTAAATCTCGTTGTTGTGGTTTACTTAAAGGAGAAGAATTCTATCGGTTCGGTTCCGATATTCTAGTAGAATACGTTAAAAAACAAGATCGCTATCAGTGTTATAATAGCATTGATGCTATCATATATGATGAAAAAATAGACGATAATATCGTAGAAGATCTCTATAGACGCTATCTCGACGAAGATCCCTATGAGTGTGATAATAGCATTGATGATAATCATATCATAGAGGAAGGACACTCTATCGACAAAGATCTAATACTCTGTTACAAGAAAAATGAAAAAGATTGTGACAGTAATTTACAGTTGGTGAGCTTCAAAGATTCATGGTCATGCACGAGTACTTTTTTTTCGAATCCTGAACCTGTGAGTGAAGAGGTTAAAATATTATTTCTAGATTTACTAGAGATAATGAAAGATTTTTCTACAATAACACTAGATAGCAAAGAAAAATTTTGTAAGAAAAACGAAGAAACTTATATAGAGGATATTGAAGATACTGAGGATATTGAAGATACTGAGGATATTGAAGAAGAATATCCTTTAACTTATGCTTCTTTAACTAAAGAAGAAAAAGAGTATGTCGACGCTAGTGTAAAACTAATTAAGAGTACACTTAATCTAGGAAAGGACGAATTTATAGACATAGAAATAGAAGAACAATGTTATGACGATTATAACACTTCCTATCAAGAAGAAACAGGTTTACCCGACGCTATTCAAACAGGCATAGGTCTAATAAATGGAAAAGTTGTCGCACTCGGAGTTATGGATTTTCAGTTCATGGGAGGCAGTATGGGATCGGTAGTGGGTGAGAAAATAACCCGTTTAATACAGTGTGCTACTGACCATCTCCTTCCATTAATTCTCGTATGTGCTTCTGGCGGAGCTCGTATGCAAGAAGGAAGTTTTAGCCTAATGCAAATGAATAAGATAGCTGCTGTGTTGCATACACATCAAAAGGAAAAAAGATTGCCATATATTTCAGTTCTTACATCTCCGACAACTGGTGGAGTCACTGCTAGCTTTGGTATGTTAGCTAATGTCACGATTGTCGAACCAAATGCATACATTGCATTTGCGGGTAAAAGAGTTATTGAACAGACATTAAACCAGATAGTAGATGATGAAGATCAAGTATCTGATTCTTTATTTGATTTTGGAATGTTTGATAGTATGGTTCCACGAGCTCTTTTAAAAAATGTTCTGAGCGAAATAATTGAATTATACATGGAATTCAATGAATTGCGAGAACGAACTGAATGAATAAAAGAATAAATGGTCTAGTTACGAATTTGCCACACTTATATTGACATGAAGTCTAGCTATGAGCTATAACTATAGTGTAATGATGCATCATTATTACAGTGATTCTATTCCACTTTTTCCTTCAAAATTAAACAAATATAATAATTGTATGAATTGTATAATAATTACGGTAGAAGGGGGTAATGAGAAATGGGTAGATTTATGGTATTCCTAGTGGTTTACTATGTCGTTAGCAAAATTTTCCGCTAGGTCAGAATTGAATTTCAGGTTCGGTTTCAGGTTCGGATGAAATAGAAGGGAGGCTAATGTTTTAGCCTTCCTTCAGGTCGAACAATATTGATTACATATCTAATAATGACCTGGAGATCATTGAAATATAACCTTTCCTCTCTGATAGAGGATATTAATAACTTAATAAGAATAGAGATTAATAACTTAATAAGAATAGAGGTAGAATTATACTATTTGCTTAAGGACTATAAACTGCTCCAGTTAAAGTTATATCAAGATGATATAAGGTACCGAACTCATTTAAATTCAAACCACTAAGTCTTGTTATACAAAAGCTAATAACAAACATTCTTTCCTTATAGCTAGTAAGGAATCAATTAGAGGAATTGGATTCTACAATGATGGATGATTTTCTATTATAAGGTAAGGAAGAAGACGAAGAATAATTTTAGATTAGAGAAAAAAAAATATGTTACCATTATCGATTTTGTTTTTTCTTTTCAATAGAAGTCGGTTACAATATCTTAAAAACATAATTTTCTATGCAACTAGAGTATCATATAGAACTATAGTTTAATTCTATTTATTTGACTATAATAAAGGTGGATACAGGCATTTTATTTGTAAATGATAGCAAAGGAGAAATATTTATGTATGAAGTTCAATGTCTAGATTTCGTACTTACAGAGAAAAGTGTTAATCTATTTGAGAAAAATCAATATATTTTCAATGTCGATTCGGGATCAAATAAAACAAAGATCAAAAATTGGATTGAACTTTTTTTCAATGTTAAAGTAATAGGAGTCAATAGTTATCGACCTCCGCAAAAGAAAGAAAAAAGAGGAAATAGAAAACAAATAATGAAACATAGAATGCATTATAAACGTATTATTATTACACTAAAACCAGGTGATTCTATTCCACTTTTTCCTTCAAAATGAAACTTATTGGAATTGTCAAACATGAACACCCGTTCGTACAGGACTTTGATTCCGGGCACACGTGATAAATCTCTATCAAAAAAAGTCCAATCGCATCCACAAAAGAAATTGACTTCTGGCCGGCATCGTTGTGGGAAAGGTCGTAATAACAGTGGAATTATTACCATACGTCATAGAGGAGGAGGTCACAAGCGTCTGTATCGTCAAATTGATTTTCGACGGAGTGAAAAAAACATACTGGGAAAAATTGTAACAATAGAGAGTGACCCTAATAGAAGTGCATATATCTGTCTTGTGCACTATAGAAACGGTAAAAAGACATATATTTTGCATCCGAGAGGGATTATGATTGGAGATACTATTATTTCCGGTGCAAGAGCCCCCATATCAATGGGAAATGCCCTATCTTTGAGTGCGGTTTGAATTATTAATTGTACGTAATCGGAAATAACCGATTGGGTTTACAGCAAAACCTTAAAATCTATCACTGATCCAACTAAAATACTTTGATGGGATCAATCCCAAAGGGAAACTGAGGATAAAGAACAGCGGGTGATTGAGTTCAATAGTTTCTGAATTAATTATTGACTCCAGAGATATGATAATATGGAGAAGACTTAATTGTCTGAAGCAGAAACAACTAAGGTAAAGGAACCCTTGTTCTGAAGAGAAAAACAAGTAACTCACATTTGATTTGATGGTCAAAGGCAGATTCGAAGCTGAACAGTGACAAATAGTTTTTTTATCAAAAAATAAATTGATATTTCAAATGCCTCCTACGTTATCCGGAAGATGCGAAAGCATTAACGTAATTTAATAAAGTCATTCATTCTGAATGCTACATGAAAAAATAACATAAGCCAGATGATGGAATAAAGAAACCTAGGATGTACAGAATAAGGACATAAGGAATGGTAAAGTATGCCCTTAAGTCTCTATCTATATAAAATAGATTAATAATAATCTTCACATCCAGAAAGCTGTATGCCCTGAGAGAGGCTTGTACAGTTTGGGAAGGGATTTTTACAAATTAAAGATCTACTTCAACCAATATACCTTTAGGCACGACTATACATAATGTCGAAGTACAAGTCGGAAAAGGCGGACAATTAGCTAGAGCAGCGGGTGCTGTGGCAGAATTGATCGCAAAAGAAGGCCGATTGACCACATTAAGATTACCATCTGGAGAGGTTCGTTTAATATCTGAGAACTGCTCAGCAACAATTGGACAAGTAGGCAACGTTAAATGGAAAAATCGAACTTTAAGTAAAGCTGGGTCAAAACGTTGGCTGGGTAAACGTCCTGAAGTAAGAGGAATAGTTATGAATGCTGTAGATCATCCTCATGGGGGTGGTGAAGGAAGAGCTCCAATTGGCAGAAAAAAACCCCTGACCCCTTGGGGCTATAGCGCACTTGGAAGAAAAAGTCGGAAGAGAAATAAATATAGCGATGTTTCAATTCTTCGTCGACGTAAATAGGAATAGTTGTAAATCCATTTTTATTTTCTATCAATAAAAAGAAAGGTAATTAATTAACCATGGCACGTTCACTAAGAAAAAATACTTTTGTATCTAATGATTTGTTAACTAAAATTGATAATCTAAACATGATTAAAGAGAAGAAGATAATAGTAACCTGGTCCCGTAGATCTGCCATTATACCCGCAATGATTGGTCATACCATTGCTGTTCATAATGGAAAGGTACACTTACCCATTTTTATAACAAATGGTATGATAAACCACAAATTAGGAGAATTTGCACCTACTTCCATCTTCCAGGGACATGCGAAAAAAGATAAAAAATCGAAAAACGAAAAAAAAAAAAAGTAAGAGAAAAGCAACAAAAAGAAAAAAAAAACACACACACACAAAAAAGAGAGAGAAACGATAAATAAAAAAGTATCGTTGTAAATAGTATACATTAATTCATTATGGAGGATGAAGATGAAATTGATATTTCAAAATAGGGATTTAGATTTAAATTCAACTATAAAAATACGAGCTGTAGCTAAGCATGTACGTATGTCTTCTAATAAAGCACGTAGAGTAGCCCATTTACTTCGTAATTCTACCTATATACAGGCACTTGCGATACTGACTTTCATGGATTATAGAGCATGTGAGCCTATATTCAAAGTACTTGTTTCTGCAGCCGAAAATGCATGTTCATTTATGGGTATACATAAGTGCTATTTAGCTGTCCTTGCGGCTGAAGTGAATGAAGGTCCTACTTTGAAAAGATTTCGACCTAGAGCTCGGGGTCGTGGTTATCCAATACAGAAATCCACTTGTAATATAAGTATTACATTATTTTACGATACATCATTGGATTTCTGTAATTCAACTCATGATTACATAACAGTACGATGAAACATTAAATAGAAACAAAATATTCAAATAGATGGAAGCATAATCGATTTATGCCGCAAATAAATATACTACTACTTAAAGTACTAAAAAATATGTATGGGAAACAAAATAAATCCACTTGGTTTTAGACTTGGTTTTACTCAAAACCATTATTCCCTTTGGTTTGAAGAAGGGGATTATTCCGAAGATCTACGAGAAGATGAGAGAATATATAATTGCATTGAAAATTATGTAAAATATATCAAAAGTTCTATCAATTCTAGTTATGGAGGAATTACACGTATAGAGATTCTGAAACAGACCGAATTGATTTCGGTAAATATATATATTGCATTTGTCGATTTGTTTATCGAAAAAAAAGCGCCAAGAAAAAAAGAAAAAATGAAGGAATTAAGAAAGGAAGTACAAAAAATGCTTGTACAAAGTATGCTTAATTCTGTAAACAGAGAACTTGTCATTTCTATAGAAAAAGTGGATACACCTTATAGAGAACCCAAAATTCTTGCGGAATATATTGCTCTACAACTAAAGGAGAGAGTTGAAATAAGAAAAATAATGAAAAAAGCTATTCAACTAGCTGAAAAGGCAAATGTAGAAGGTGTTAAAATAAAAATGAAAGGGCGTCTTAACGGAATTGAGAGAGCCCGGAAGGAGTCGGCTATGAAAGGTAGAGTGCCTTTACAGACCCTTCGAGCTAAAATTGATTATTGTTATTATGCGGTTCAAACCGTTTATGGAGTATTAGGGATAAAAATTTGGATCTTTGTTTAAGATGAGCAATATCTTTCTATAATCTAACCAATCATAAATCTTAAATTCTATAAGATCAAATAAAAATTATTAAACATCTTGGAGCAGTGCTATGCTTAGTGTGCGACTCGTTGAGATCAAGCTTTTCCTTCTTTTCTAAAATGAATGGAACTCGAAATAAAAACAAATTGGTCTCTAGTACATTTGACTAAGATCCAATAAGCTAGTTATTTTAATATAGATAGTTCTATCAAAGAAACGAAAGACCTTTTCGACACGAAGAGACAAACCTATATCTCTCGTAAAAAGAAAAAGAGGCTTTCGTAATGCAAGAAAAGAAAAAGGGAAGGAGAAAAAGAGAAAATGAAATCTTCTTCCTTACAGTATTGTATGGTTCATAACATAAAGCACCTTCAAAGAGCAGTGTGATAAAGCATAAGAATTATCCTGATTATTTCTATTCAGTTTATTAAAAAGAGCTTCGGATCAATGGAAACTAAGAAAATTGATTCTTATTAATAAATATAAATAAGAACTCCATTGCAGAGGGTATACCTAAGCAGCCATTTAAAAGCTATGGGAACGATGGAACCTGTGACTGCATAAGATCATATAGAAATCTTAATCATTCATTGGATAGGATGGCGAAATAAACCAATAAAGAATCAATTTCATTGGAGTCCAAAAGTAAACCCCAAATAACTTAGAGTTAATATTCGCCTGTAAGATACTTATTGGACATATAGAGGTATTTGTATCCTCATATTATATGAATAACTAATATGTGTAATGAGTCAATACTGATTGATTCCTAGGACCTCACTATTTATGATCCCATAGATTCTTCACAAGGAGCCGGATGAGAAGAAACTTTCATATCCGGTTCTGAAATAGAGATGGAATTCAAATAGTATTATATTATACAACCATCGACTAGAACCCAAAAAGAACGAAATTTCGTCACCAACATAGGGGAAGAATCAAGGGAATATCTTCTCGGGGTAATCGCATTTGTTTTGGTAGATTTGCTCTTCAGGCATTGGAACCTGTTTGGATCACATCTGGGCAGATAGAAGCAGGACGACGAGCAATTACTCGTTATGCCCGTCGCGGCGTAAAAATATGGATACGTATATTTCCTGACAAACCTATTAGAACGAGACCTGCAGAAATACGTATGGGTTCGGGGAAAGCCAAGGGATCTCCGGAATATTGGGTATCCGTCGTCAAACCAGGTCGAATACTTTATGAAATAAGTGGAGTATCAGAGACTATAGCGAGAGCAGCTTTTCAAATCGTTGCATATAAAATGCCTATACATACTAAATTTATTACTAGTTCGCGTAAATAATGCCGAACCAAAGAGATATTTCTGGCAGAAAAAGATCATTTATTTGATCATAAATACCTTTTTTTCTGCCGAGGTAACAATTGGAGGAAAAATGATTCAGTCCCAAACTTACTTGAATGTAGCAGACAACAGTGGAGCCCGAAAATTAATGTGCATTCGAGTACTAGGAGCAGGTAATCGTAACACCGCTAATATTGGCGATATTATCATCGCTGTAATTAAAGAAGCAGCACCTAATATGCCTCTGCAAGAATCAGAACTAGTTAGAGCCGTAGTTATACGTACGTGTAAAGAACTTAAACGTAGCGATGGAATGATAATACGATCTGATGACAATGCAGCAGTTGTCATTGATCAGAAAGGAAATCCAAGAGGAACTCGAGTTTTTGGTTCAGTTACTGAGGAATTGAGAGAATTGAATTTCACCAAAATAATCTCATTGGCTCCTGAAGTACTATAAATACTGATCAATTATGTAAAAGTAATGTCAGGCATATTCCTAAAAAAAGATAAAAGATAAACATGCCTTTATATTTAGTGAATTATTAAGAATTAGCTCGTCATGGGTAACGATACTATTGCTAATCTAATGACTTATATTAGAAATGCTGACATGGTAAAAAAAAAAACAGTTCGAGTGGCGGCTACTATTATTACCGAGAAAATCACAAGGATTCTTCTACGAGAAGGCTTTATAGAGGATGTTAGGAAACATAGAGAAGGTCAAAAATATTTTTTTGTTTTAACTTCAAAATCTAGGGGAAGGACGCAAAAGAGATATATAACCGCTTCAAAGCGTATTAGCAAACCTGGTCTGAGAATCTATTCTAATTATCGAGAAATCCCTAAAGTTTTAGGTGGAATGGGGATTGCAATCCTCTCTACTTCGCAAGGAATAATGACTGATCGAGAAGCTCGACAAAAAAAAATAGGAGGAGAATTATTATGTATTTTTTGGTAACTTGCCTCCAAAACAAAAAGTAAATGCCTAAATTGCATTTTTGCCTACAATATTACAATGCTATAAGAAAAGTCATTTACTATTATCAAAAGAAAAATTGAGTGTTCATTGTCAGAAATTTAGCTGACAAAAAAAAGAATTCAATTCTATTCAATGAATATTATTAAGTTAGTAATAGCTGATAAAAAAAGAAAGAAGATATTAACGAAAAAAAAAAAAAATGAAACGTCTTTTATTTCAGTTGAATTAAATGATTCTTCTCTTTTAGAAATCTAATGTCATAGTGAGGTCATAACAAAGTTAATAATATTAGAGGTGAAAAACTAGCAAACAATGAGTACCAAAAAGAATTTTGTCATTATGGATGGCGTAGTTACCATAGCATATCCTAATGCTATGTTTTTAGTCCATTTAGATAATGATATAGATGTTTTAACGGTTATATCGGGTAAAATGAGATGTCGAACAATACGAGTAATACCAGGAGATAGAGTAAGAGTTGAATTACCTGTTTATGATTTAAGCAAAGGACGTATAATATATAGATATCCCGTCAAACGAAAGGATGATGCTACCGATGAGGCCCATTAACAAAAGATTTTAGTAATCAAAAAAGGACCACAAATATGAAAATACGTGCTTCTGTTCGCAAACTTTGCGAAAAGTGCCGCCTAATTCGTAGACGGAAACGCCTTGTTGTAATTTGTTACAATCCGAGGCATAAACAAAAACAGGGATAATTCCCATTATAAAGAATTATAAAAGAAATCAATAAATTTCGGCGTCATATTCATATTATTAGATGTATAATCTATTTTAGAATCATTTTTTTTTTTTACTTCAAAATATCAAAATTTATCAGAAATTATAACAAGAAAAGATTTGTGTTGTGTCAAAAAATACGAAAAAATTTGTATCAAAAAATACAAGAAAATATGTGCCACGTAGAGCTACAAGAAGATTTTTGCCACGTAAAACTAAACATCGAATACTGAAAGGAGTTATTTGTATTCGAACAAGTTTTCGCAATACCATTGTTACTGTTACAGATACACAAGGGCAAACGGTTTCTTGGTCTTCTGCCGGTTCTTGCGGATTCAAGGGTACAAAAAGACGTTCACCATTTGCTGCTCAGATTGCAACAGAAAATGTTGTTCATACCTTAGTAAATCAAGGTCTTCTGAAAGAAGCAGAAGTTATGCTACGTGGCAACGGTCCGGGGAAAGAACCAGCACTGCGATCTATTTATAAAAGTGGTATAAGAATAAAGAATATTTATGAGGTAACTTCTGTGCCACATAACGGATGTAGACCTCCCAAAAGGAGACGTGTGTAAAAATTGAATAAATTGAAAGAGAAAGAAATGATTAAACCATTTATTAAAATAATATTATGAATCAGAATGAAATATCAGTCTCAATAAAGATACCAGAATTGAAGTGCGTCGAATCCAGAACAGAGAGTAAGCGTTTTCATTATGGTCGTTTCACTTTATCTCCGCTTCGCAAAGGTCAAGCTAATACAATAGGCAGTGCAATAAGAAGAGTTCTACTCGGAGAAGTAGAAGGAACATGTATCACACGTGCTAAATTTAACAATATATCAAACGAATATTCCGCGATAATAGGTATTGAGGAATCAATACATGAAATTTTGATGAATCTAAAAGAAATTGTACTTCGAAGTGATGCGTACGGAATTCGAGAAGGATCTATCCATGTTGTCGGACCAAAAAAAGTAACCGCTGAAGATATCATACTACCACCTTCTGTGAGAATAATTGATACTACACAACATATAGCTAACATAAACAAATCAATTACCTTAGATATGTCATTACAAATTGAAAAAGGCCGCGGATATATTATTCAAAATCCAAATAATTCCAATTATAAGGATGAATTTTTTCCTATAGATGCTGTCTTTGTCCCTGTTCAAAATGTAAATTACAGTATTCACTCCTATTGGAACGAAAATGAGACACAAGAAATTCTATTTCTTGAAATATGGACGAATGGAGGATTAGCTCCTAAAGAAGCACTTGATGAAGCTTCTCGTAATTTAATTGACTTTTTCCTTCCCTTTCTAAATGCAAAGGAAGAGAACAGCGATGGAACAAACAGTCTAAGCGACAATATTACTCCTTCCTTACCTATTTCGCATACATCGACTAATACGAAGAGAATAGTTTTCAATCAAATGTATATTGACCAATTAAACTTCTCTACTAGGATATATAATTGTCTCAAAAAGGCAAATATAAATAAAGTATCAGACCTTTTGAATTACAGTGGAAAAGATTTAATGAAAATAAAACATCTTGGGGAACAATCTGTCAAAGAAATATTGGAATTGATACGAAATATTGGAATTGATTCACCGGGGAATCCGGTTTAGACTTATAATTAGAATAGTTCTATTTTTTCTCCCCATTCATGACCCCTTTTTCTAAATTCTTCCAGAAAGTAAATATGAAAATTCTTTTTCACCATTTTGTAATGATAATAATAGAATAGTTTGTAATGATAATAATATAATAGTAGTAATAAAAAGCATTTTTAAAAAGCATATATCTAGGGAGAGACCATTTATCTTAAAGCAACTACTCCCTAGATATATAAACAAAAGATTTCCCTCCTCCCCTATATTAAGATATTCTAATTTCTATCAAATTGGAAAAGACCTAGAGTTAAAGATTCATCGATAGGTAACGTTGCTCCAATACCTAACCAAAGAGCTACTGCGGTACCGATTAAGAATACTGTTGTAGCTACTGGACGACGAAATGGATTTTGGAATTGATTCACATTCTCCAAGAAAGGAATTGTCAATAGTCCTGCAGGTACTGAAGCCATTAAAAGGACACCCAATAATTTATTAGGTACTGTACGAAGTATTTGAAATACGGGGAAAAAATACCATTCGGGTAATATTTCCAAAGGAGTTGCAAATGGATTTGCCGGTTCACCAATCATTGATGGTTCTAGAACTGCTAAACCTATGGTACATGCAATAGTACCAAAAATAACTACTGGAAAAATATATAAGAGATCATTGGGCCAAGCGGGCTCGCCATAATAATTATGTCCCATGCCTTTAGCTAATTTAGCCCTTAATACAGGATCATTCAAGTCAGGTTTCTTTGTTATTGGGATAAGTAGATTTTTATCAATGAATCTATCCCCCGAAAGAACCGGACATGCCAATTTTGATCATCCGGCTCGAGCAATAGTTGAAATAAAAGAAATAAAAATGATGAAGACGTATCGTTAGAATCAGTATAACTAAGAAGATCTATGGAAAATTCATAATTTTCTTTTTTCGTATGCTCAGTATCCAAGTAAGCTCACAAATTTGATCATGATCAATATGCCTTTTGGATCATCTTATTCCTTGTAATCTGTGTTTATCTAGCACAATGTATTTTGCATACAAGATATTGACTTGTTACTGATCTGGCCTTTTTCCTTCTTTAGATCCCTTTCTTTACTCCGATAATTTGCCGTATTGAAACGCAAGGGAAATGCATGCATTTTCATACTATGAAAAGGAAAGGATAAATTGAAGTAATAAATTTTAGTTCTGAAATGTTATTACTATTACCTGGATCTCACGGAGCCTATTTCGGATTCGATCATAGAAATAATTCTCTTATAACACAACAAAGTGTTTGCCTTTTGCCCAGGTTCTAAACCTCTTATTTTTGCAAAGAAAATTGGGACAGAGACACATTTCGATCTGAATCTTTATATGGCAGATCCTATAAATTGATCTGCGCGGCCTAACTAATAGTTCAAGTCACACACTCCCATAATCCATTTTCTCCATTTGAGATCAGTATCTACTTCAATTCTTTGTATTAAATATACTTAATAATTGAAAGGAGAAATCCGAGAAACATGTTTTTCGCGGCAATGATCTATTAGAAAAAGAATAGGTTTTCAATACTGATTCAAAATGTAGATTTCCTTTTTATAAAGGACCTGAAATACCTTGTTTGCGGATCATTAGAAAATGCATTAACATAAATACAGCAGTAAGAAGGGGTAATATGAAAGTGTGTAAACTATAAAAACGGGTTAAGGTCGATTGGCCCACACTAGCACTTCCGCGTAATAACTCTACCAAAGGAGTTCCTATTAACGGAATGGCCTCAGGCACACCGGTCACAATTTTGACTGCCCAATAACCAATTTGATCCCAGGGCAAAGAATAACCGGTTACACCGAAAGATACGGTTAATACGGCTAGAATTACACCCGTAACCCAAGTTAATTCGCGAGGTTTTTTGAATCCACCTGTTAAATAAACGCGAAATACATGTAAAATCATCATTAAAACCATCATACTTGCCGACCATCGATGGACCGATCGGATTAGCCAGCCGAAGTTCACTTCAGTCATTATGTATTGAATAGAGGCAAAAGCTTCTAGAACGGTGGGGCGATAGTAAAAAGTCATAGCAAAACCGGTAGCTACTTGTACCAAAAAAGAAGTCAGTGTGATTCCCCCTAAACAATAAAATATATTCACATGAGGAGGAACATATTTACTAGTGATATCATCCGCAATCGCCTGAATCTCAAGACGCTCTTCGAACCAATCGTATACTTTATTGAGATAGGTAAACTCAAGTCCCCCTCTGAAAACCGTATATGAAAATTTCTTTTCATACGGCTTAAACAAGAACACTCAAATAAAATACTTTTTTGAACAAAGTACATGGTTTGTAAAACAAAAAAAAAAATATTTGATAGATATTTCATTTCTTTGTATGAAGGAAGAGGATTCAGAATAATTCATGATTTCCTTCAATAACAAGGAAAAAAAAAATTTCATAGTGATTAATGCCCAAATTTCAAGTTGGCTCATTCTTATGCGAAATAAACCGCTATAGGCCTTTTGAACGATCTTTTATCCTATTCGTGATATAATATAAATCACTTAGAGAACAACTAGTATGAACGATCCATAGGAATTATCTTGTCGAGATCTCAACTGAATAGATGAATAAATCTAAACCCCAGATTTTCATTTCACCCCGATGATTTTTCAAATTACTCAAAAGGTTTTATGGGTTATAACCTTTGCATTTCATTGTTACTTACTAAACTAACTAAATCAAAATGGAATACTATCTCATTCTTTGGATAGATCTTTCAAATTATTGAGAAGCTTGGTCACGAGGTCTTAAAAACAGGCATAAACCATAGTTCAGATTTTATTGAATTATATACCTCGTGCTCTGGATATTCATTATTACAGCAATATCTAACGAGGTAGGAGAACCGTCTTTATTTTATAAAGACAACAGACCCGTTTTCTGTACTAGAATAGAGATCAATTTATAACAAGTCGCACACCCATAATTCCAAAAATCCTTCAATTAAAAGAAATTACACGATCAAACTACCAGAACGTCATAACCTAAAAATAGAAGCTATTTAACATTCTTCTTTTCTTTAGTTCTTTTTTTTTTTTTTGAACTCGGGATCCGGGTAGATTTTCGAGTTTTTCTAGACCCAACTAACTGGAATTCCGTCTAATAAAATGGAAGAATTATAAATCTCCAAGATAATAGATAAGAATATTGCGAATAGAGCCATTGCAATGCCCATAAAAGGAGTAGTTCCCCATCCGGGAGCAACTTTACCAGATTCTGTATTAAGTGGTTTTAAATAATTTCCTACAGTAGTTTGTAATGGTCCGGTTCTGGAAGTATCATCAATGGTCTGTGTAGCCATAAAAAAAGAGTATTGGTTGAGATTTCATTAACTTTGTATACTATTATGTACATATATATACATAGGATTATCTACCAATGGAAACTGCAACCTTAGTCGCTATCTCCATATCTTGTTTACTTGTTAGCTTTACCGGTTATGCCCTATACACCGCCTTTGGACAACCTTCTGAACAACTTCGAGATCCTTTTGAAGAGCACGAGGACTAGTTGAAAAAGAATAAAAAAGACCTTCCCGATCGGGAAGGTCTTTTTTATTCTTTTTTTTTTAATAAGTAAAAGTAAGAAAAAGGATTAGAAAAATAGGAAATTATTTTCCCCCTTTATCGGGAACTTTGGGGGGTTCCCGGAAGAAAATAGCGAAAAAAATGATCCCTAAGGTCGATACCAAAAGGAATGTATAAACCAATGCTTCCATAAATTCGATCGTAGTTTATAATTAATAGAGATAGCTTTCGTACTAATTACAACATTTTGAAAAAGGTGAAATAAAAAGATTTTCCTGAGATGCAAATTCTCAATATTGCATTAACAAGCGGAGCAATACCATATTATACCACTTGTCTTTTAGTAGTTGGATCTCCCAATTTTTGGAATGCCCCAAATTCTACTTGAGCATCCAAATCCGGATCAATACCGGCAAAAACATCTCTGAATAGAGTTCTAGCACCATGCCAAATATGTCCAAAAAAGAAAAGAAGGGCAAATGTAGCATGCCCAAAAGTAAACCAACCCCTTGGACTACTCCGAAAAACACCATCCGATTTCAAAGTAGCACGATCTAATTCAAAAATTTCACCTAATTGTGCACGTCTAGCATATTTTTTGACTATAGCAGGATCACCAAAACTAACTCCATCAAGTTCACCACCATAGAATTCAACAGTTACACCTACTTGTTCAACACTATACTTGGATTCTGCTCTCCTAAAAGGGACATCGGCTTTCACAATTCCTTCTTCATCTACTAGAACGACTGGAAATGTTTCGAAAAAGGTAGGCATACGACGTACAAAAAGCTCATGTCCCTTTTTATCTTTGAAAATAGGGTGTCCTAACCAACCAACAGCAATTCCATCTCCATTGTCCATTGCACCCGCCCTGAATAGTCCCCCTTTAGCTGGATTATTCCCAATGTAATCATAAAAAGCAAGTTTTTCAGGAATTTTTGACCAAGCTTCCGATAGACTTAGATTTTCAGCCAGACCGGCACGAACCCGTCGATCTATTTCTTGTTGGAAGTATCCCTGATCCCACTGGTAACGAGTAGGACCAAATAATTCGATCGGAGTGGTTGCGGAACCATACCACATTGTTCCGGCCACAATGAAAGCTGCAAAAAACACAGCAGCAATACTACTGGAGAGGACAGTTTCAATATTCCCCATACGTAGTCCTTTGTATAAACGTTGGGGAGGGCGAACACTGAGATGGAATAGACCTGCTAATATACCCAATATACCTGCTGCAATATGATGAGAAGCTATTCCTCCCGGAACAAAAGGATCAAAACCTTCAGCTCCCCATGCCGGATTTACAGGTTGTATTTTCCCAGTTAGTCCATAAGGATCAGACACCCATATTCCAGGGCCATACAAACCCGTTACATGAAATGCTCCGAATCCGAAACAAGCTGCTCCTGAGAGGAATAAATGAATTCCAAAAATCTTAGGCAAATCTAAAGAAGGTTTTCCTGTACGGGAATCACAAAATACGTCTAGATCCCAATATACCCAATGCCAGATAGCTGCTAAAAAGCACAAGCCAGAAAACACAATATGTGCCCCGGCCACACCTTCATAACTCCAAATACCTGGATTAGATATAGTTTCTCCAGTTATACTCCATCCACCCCATGAATCCTTTATTCCCAAACGAGTCATAAAAGGTATAACGAACATACCTTGTCTCCACATTGGATCAAGAATAGGATCGGATGGATCGAAAACTGCTAATTCGTAAAGAGCCATAGAACCGGCCCATCCAGAAACTAGAGCTGTATGCATTATATGCACAGCGATTAACCGGCCAGGATCATTCAACACGACGGTATGGACACGATACCAAGGCAAACCCATGAAAATACCCCTTTATAAGAAAAAATACATACTATGTAACTTTCTCGCATTAGAGACAGATTATGCTATGAAATTAGACCTTTGTCTCAAAGGTGAACATCTATCTATTTAATAAAAATAAAAGAGTTTTAAAAGATAGAATTGAGAAGCGGATCTATTTTATCATTTATAGCTACCAATATACAATGTGGTAATTGGTCCCATTTAGTTTTATATCTTACAAAGTAAAGTAATAAATTACTTTCAAAAAGTAGGTATTTTACGAAGAAAGACACGTCCGCTTATTTGGTCCTATTACTCATTTGATCTTATAATTCTTTGTAATAGATAAAAAAAATACTTAATATACTTTTGATATGATAATCCACAACTTCCCCTCTCTCTTAGTACCTTTGGTGGGCTTGTTTTTTCCAGCAGTTACAATGCTTTTTCTTTACTTTTATATTCAAAATGACGAAATTTTATGAATGAATATGATCAATCAAGACAGATATGTGATATTTGAAATCTTTTTTATTATGAATAGATCTATTCATATATGATAAATAACAAAAATATGGAATGTATATGGTATCATATGTATGAGACATATTAGATCCGTGTGTGAATTTCTTACTTCTACTTCAAAATATGCTTATATAATACATTTGAATAGAGAGATTTATTATTTATTGTGAAATGCTTATATGTATATGGCTAGTTTATGAATATAGCCAATTTATGAGAGTGACTTCTGGATGGGAGTCTTGTTCAATCCCTCAAATGAAAATAGGACGTAATTTGTTATGAATCGTCGATCCAAATGGCTCTGGATAGAGCCCATAAAAGGCTCTAGAAAAATAAGCAATTTTTTTTTTGCTTGTCTCCTGCTTTTGGGTTCACTAGGATTTTTTGTGGTCGGAATTTCAAGTTACCTTGGTAGGAACTTGATACCCTTATTGTCATCTCAGCAAATACTTTTTGTTCCACAAGGAATTGTGATGTGTTTTTATGGGATTGCAGGTCTGTTCATTAGCTCTTATTTGTGGTGCACTATTTTATGCAATGTGGGTAGTGGTTATAATAAGTTTGATGAAAAAGAAGGAGTTGTATGCCTTTTTCGCTGGGGATTTCCCGGAAGAAATCGTCGTATTTTCCTCCGATTTCTTATGAAGGATATTCAGGCGATCAAAATGGAAGTTCAAGAAGGTATATTTCCTCGTCGTGTTATTTATATGGAAATAAAGGGCCAACAAGACATCCCCTTAACTCGTACTGAAGAAAATTTGACCTTGCGCGAAATGGAACAAAAAGCTGCCGAATTAGCCCGTTTTTTGCGCGTATCCATTGAAGGATTTTGAAATAAGGAGGAAAGACCATATTTATGTTCCACCAACACAAACTGTTACTTATGGAGCCATACTATTTTTTGGCAGTTAGCAAAAACTCCACTCCATATTATTCTTTATCTATTAGAAAGGGACAAAAGGTTTTAATAAACACGGATATAACATCTCAAAAGAATACAATGAAGTAAATGACTATAGTTTTTACACCTTTTTTACATATGCGCTCGAATAAATCAATTTCCTATATGTATCAAACAAAATTGGTATTATTAGACTTAAACTTTCATTTCTTTTATTTGCCAATTGAAGCGATTCTTCGGGTCAAGAATTCAAAATGAAATTAGTCCAGATCCAAATGATTTTCAAGGATTTATTGTATCCTTTCTTTTTTACTCTACTTCTCACTCGGAACAAACCATCCCTCATCCGACCGAAAGATCTCTCGAGGTCGAATAATTTAATTCTAATTATGCAAAAATTCTATGGATCTCATACCTCGTTCTATAATTCGTACTTTGTTCAGATTTTGGGCAGAGCTAACGAGCCAATCGAGTTCGTTAACGATTCACGAATTGGAAGTTGCCAAATATAAAGCATTAGCTTCTTTCCAATATCTTATATGTTTAATAGTATTGCCTTGGGGAATTTCAATTTCATTACAGAACGGTTTAGAACCTTGGGTTACAAATTGGTGGAATACTGGTCAATCAAAAAAAATTTTTGATTATTTACAAGAAGAAGACACTATAAAAAAGTTTGAAAAAATAGAGGAACTCTTCCTGTTAGAAATAATGATGGAAGATTCTTCGGAAACGCATTCGCAAGATATTCGTGTAGAAATGCAGAAAAAAATGATCCAATTAGTGAAAATATATAATCAAGATTGTATCCAAATCATCTCACATCTAATAGCAAATCTAATAGGTTTGGTTTTTTTAAGTGTTTGTCTCATTCTGGGTAAGAAGAAACTTGGCATTCTCAATTCTTGGATCCAAGAAGTCTTCTACAGCCTAAGCGATACAATGAAAGCCTTTTCTATTCTTTTAGCAACCGATCTATGTATTGGTTTTCACTCGCCCCATGGTTGGGAATTGATAATCAATTGGATCTTCGAAAATTATGGATTTGCCCATAACGAACGAATAATATCTGGTCTTGTTTCAACTTTTCCAGTCATCTTAGACACAATTTTCAAATATTGGGTTTTCCGTCGTTTGAATAGTACATCTCCTTCACTTGTAGTAATTTATCACTCGATGAATGAATAACAAATGGTTTCTCACCCGGGCAATACTTCTTATTTTTTAGCTTTAGGTTTAATATAGTAGCAGAATTGCAAGCAGGTAACTATCATAGTTACCTACTACCATTTATTTGAAATAAAAGAATTGTAACAAAAAATTGAACCATGCAAAATAGAAAAACTTATGATGACTGGATAAAAAAGTTGATAGCTCAATCAATTTCCGCCTTAATATTGATAGATATAATGACTCGTACATCTATTGCAAATGCATATCCCATTTTTGCACAGCAAAGTTACGAAAATCCTCGAGAAGCAACTGGGCGTATTGTATGTGCCAATTGTCATTTGGCTAAAAAACCTGTGGAGATTGAAGTTCCACAGTCCGTGCTTCCTGATACCGTTTTTGAAGCAGTTGTAAAAATACCTTATGATAAGCAAATAAAACAAGTTCTTGCTAATGGCAAGAAAGGAACTTTAAATGTAGGAGCTGTTCTTATTTTACCCGAAGGTTTCGAATTAGCTCCTCCGGATCGTATTTCTCCTGAGATTAAGGAAAAAATAGGTGATCTTTATTTTCAGAACTATCGTCCCAATCAAAAAAATATTCTAATAATAGGACCTATTCCTGGTCAAAAATATGGTGAAATTGTGTTTCCCATCCTCTCCCCAAATCCCGCTACTAATAAAACAACTCACTTCCTCAAATATCCCATATATGTAGGTGGTAATAGAGGAAGAGGACAAATTTATCCCGATGGGAGCAAAAGCAACAATACAGTGTACAACGCTTCAGCAACCGGTAAAATAAGTAAAATTGCACGTAAAGAAAAAGGTGGATATCAAATAACTATTGATAATCCATCAGACGGTCGACAAGTGGTAGACTTTGTACCTCCGGGACCGGAACTTCTTGTTTCAGAAGGCGAATTCATCAAGGCGGATCAGTCGTTAACGAATAACCCTAATGTAGGTGGATTTGGTCAGGAAAATGCAGAAATAGTACTTCAAGATCCTTTACGTGTTCAAGGTCTTTTATTATTCTTAGCATCTGTCGTTTTAGCACAGATATTTCTGGTTCTTAAAAAGAAACAATTTGAGAAAGTTCAATTGGTCGAAATGAATTTTTAGGCGCATAAAAGATTTGAATCTCTATCTTATGAATGATTAATGTATAAGAAATAAAAATGGCAACAATATAAGTAATACTTCTTCAGAATCCTTCATTTTCCCCTTCCCTCTGTTCGAATATATTGTGAAAGACGAGGAGATATTAAGATATTAAAGAAATATTTGCCTATTTCATAATAATGAGTGATTCCGGAACAAACTTGGAGTTTTGGAGTTAATTCCCTAATTATGAATATTCATATACATGTTTTCTTTTCTCACCTTCATTTATCATATTCAAAACAAATAAACAAATAGAAGAAAGGAGAGAATTTAGTAATCTTGGCTTGCTATTTTCGCTTATTTTATAACTTATAAAAAAAAAATAACAAAGTAAAGATAAAATCTTACCCTTCTTTGTGTTCAAAGAAAGGTAAGATCTTATCTTTATTTTTGAAGTTTTCACTTTTCTATATCTTTTTTATCTTATCTCTTTCTTTTCAGAGTTTTGCTTCAATTTTGTATAGTATTCCTTACATTGTCTATCTCTTATCATAGTATAAGGCAGTTTTTTCGCTACAAGGAGGAACCTAGGCCGGAGTAAGAACCGTAAAAAAAAAAACCTATTAAAACAATAACGAGAATACCAGCTAAAATACCTATCAACCAAAGAGGGATCCTTCCGCCCATTTTTATTATTTCCTTTCACATTTTAAAAAAGTATTCATGAGGCATAAATAAAATAATACATAGAAATATTAGATCTCACCAAATTCAATTGGGTAAGAAAAAAGATTATTACTGTTCCTAATTGAAAAAGTAATTAGAGAATAGAACAGCAAGTACAAAAATAAGTAACAACCCCCAATAGAGGCTGGTACGATTCAATTCAACATTTTGTTCATTTGGGTTTGATTGTGTCATAAATAGCTCCGTGATTTAGTTTATAATAAAGTTTATCGCTGTATGAACTGCATTGCTGATATTGATCCCAAGAAAAAAACCGTAGGTACAGCTAGCCCGTGAACGGCCAACCATCTAACTGTAAAAATTGGATAGCTTCTATCTATAGTCATTAATACCTCCTAAAAAGATCGAGATCTAGTAAATTCATCGAGTTGCTCTAATGAATCGAAACGGCCAGTTACTAATGGAACCTCTTGTCGGCTTTCTGTGAAATACTCATTTGGCCGAGGACTCCCGAATACATCATAAGCTAAACCCGTACTGACAAATAACCAACCCGCAATGAATAGAGAAGGTATAGTAATGCTATGGATAACCCAGTATCGAATACTAGTAATAATGTCAGCAAAAGCGCGTTCCCCCGTATTCCCAGACATGCTAAGCTCCCTATATTATTCTAAAATCAAGGGTAAATTGATCCCATGAAAGAAAGAGATCAGGAAATGGAAAACTACTGATATTTTCTACAATCCTTGCTTGATTGTCAATATGATACCAAGGGTATATTTGAAGTATACTAAGTATAGCTAGCCTGCTTCTAACATAGCAATATAATTTTCACTTTAATATAGAAAAGGAGTAGGATCATTAATGAAATTACTACACAATTGGTATTTATTATTATTTAATAGGTGGGGGATTTCATTTTTACTTTATAACAGAATATCTTTTTATTGTATATTCCCTCTATGTTTGTTGATAACATCATTATCAGATATTCAATGCTAACTTTGTATCTATTTATTGAAACTTCTACTCAGAAAGAATAAATTGAGGTAATTGCCTGACAAAAATACGTATCAATCATTGGTTTTTTTATTAATTTCTTCCATGCTTACTATAATTAGTTATTTTGGTTTTTTATTAGTTTTGCTTATTTTCACCTCAGTCTTATTCATTGGGTTAAGCAGTATAGAACTTATTTGAAATAGAAAATAACCTCAACCTCAATAGGAATTGAGATTCCAAGTCAATTTGAGGTACTATGTAGATTAGCTATTAATCCTTACCTATTCTCTTTTAATAAAAAAAAATATGATTGAAGTTTTGTTATCCGGAATTGTGTTAGGTCTAATTCCTATAACTTTGGCTGGATTATTTGTAACTGCATATTTACAGTACCGACGCGGCGATAAATTGGATATTTGATTTAGGACCATATTATGAACCGGTCTCCTACTGATTCTGAGGGATCAGATTCCATTAGCTTTTTCAGTCTAAGTGACAAGAAGATCGATCAGAAAAAAGAAAAAAAAAACACACACACAGGATCACGCTCTGTAGGATTTGAACCTACGACATCAGGTTTTGGAGACCTGCGTTCTACCAAACTGAACTAAGAGCGCTTTTTGTTCTTTTTTTCTTGAAAGAAAATATTATTTCCATGTTTCATTGAATTAAACAACTATCACTCGACTTTTTACTTTTTTGATGAAAGATTTAGGATAAAAAAGGGTAGGGATGACAGGATTTGAACCTGCGACATTTTGTACCCAAAACAAACGCGCTACCAAGCTGCGCTACATCCCTTTTAATCGTGAGTATTTTTTATTCGATTCGATATTTTATATTAAAAGAATTGAATTTTGTTTTCCACATTTATCTACCTTCGCACGTGAATAGACTGTCTATACGGAAGATATAATTTATAAGATGTCTATTTATTGACAGTACTTGATTACTTACTACTACATAGTTATTAGTATCATATTGTAAAAAAAAAAAAGGAATTTGTGCCAAATGCAAATATCTGTTTGCAGATAGTCGTAAACTACGGATGTAGTTGACCATATGATATATCTATCATTCTTGAGAAGGAGAACTTACGAACAATGCAAGATATAAAAACATATCTTTCCACAGCGCCTGTGTTAGCTACTTTATGCTTGATATTTTTATCCGGTTTATTAATTGAGATAAATCGTTTTTTCCCAGATGCTCTGACTTTTTCCTTTTTTTGACTTTCATTTTTTGTTTTTCTGCGAACCCGAAATAAAAAATGATGTTAGATTCATTTCCTTTTCTTCTTGGATCAATAAAATTAGGATTAAGATAAAAAGAAAAATATAGATCCAAAAGTTCCTAAAATAGTAAACTACTTGAAAATCTTTAATTAAAGATTTTATTACGAGAATGAATTAAGTAATAAAATCTTTAATCATTTTTAAGACAACTTTTATCCCTTTCTCTTTCTTCTCTTTTTTTTCCAAATTGAAAAGAAGTAGATACAATACCAAAAGTAAGTTATATGGCCAAGGGTGGAAATGTAAGAATAACGATTACTTTAGAATGTACTAGTTGTACTCAAGACAGTGTTGAAAAAAAATCAAAGGGTATTTCCAGATATACGACTCGAAAAAATCGCCGCAATACTCCTGATCGATTAGAATTAAATAAATTTTGTCCTTCTTGTCACAAGCATACCATTCATGGAGAAATAAAAAAATAGATTCAATCTAACATTTCTGCCCAATATATATATTGAAGATATTTATCTTTTATCTTTTGTATATAATATTAACAAAATATGTCACTGTCAATATTTCTTTTCGAAATATTTTGAAACAAAATACAAAATAAATAGTATTTGAAAGGTTCATAAAACAAATTATGAATAAAATGAAGCCATCTTTTCGGAATACATATAAACCATATTTTAAAAATAGATCTAATAAGTTTAAAAATAGATCTAATAAGTTTAGAAATAGATATAAATTAAGAAGTAGATCTAAATTGAGAAGTAGATCTAAGTTTAGAAATAGATCTAAGTCATCTTTTCGAAATGCATCTAGGCGATTTTCTCTAAATCGGCATTCTTTTCGAAAACGTTTATCGCCAATTCAGCCTGGAGAGCAAATGGATTATAAAAATATTAGCTTAATCAATCGATTTATTAGTGATCAAGGAAAAATATTATCTCGTCGAAGGAATCGATTAACGTTGAAAAAACAACGTTTAATAGCTAGAGCTATTAAACAAGCTCGTATTCTATCTTTGATACCCTTTCTTTCTTTCAATTCAAAAGTAATTAGAGCTTAAGACTCCTCCATTTAATTCGAGCTGGGATATCTAACAAAGATAGTGCAGATTTTTTTCTATTTCTATAAATAAAATAGAATAATTACCCAAGTCATTCCGAATTCATTTTCGCACTGTCTTGAGTTTCCCGGAAGATTTCCCCGGGAGATTGGGTGTTACTATTTCATAATACAGGAATCTTTTTTAGCATCATAGAAAAGCAATTATTATTTAATACAGCTATTTGTGCAAGTGTTCTACGATTTGTAAGCAACTGCCTTTTGTATAAAAATTGTATAAATTGATTATAGGAGAATCCATTAGCACGGGATGCTGCATTAATCCGAGTAATCCACAAACGACGAAAATCTCTCTTCCGCTTAATTCTATCTCGGTGAGCGGAAACTAAAGCTCTCATTTTCTGTTGGTTAGCAGTCCTAAAAAGTTTTGAATGGGCTCCCCGAGAGCCTGATACAAATGCAAGAATCTTTTTTCGACGTTTTTTTGCGATATGCCCACGTTTAACTCTGGTCATTGAAGTTGATTCTTCATAGATGACTAATCTCTTTTTTGATCAATCATTTTTCTTTTAAGTAATATAAAACTGATTTTTCTAATGTATAAAATATACGACTCCAATGGCTTTTGCTACTCTAACCTTCCCAACCATAATTCCTTTCAGTTAGGCACCTTCCAAGTAGGCAGGGGATTGGACCTTGCATTTAAGTAATCATTTAAGTAATCAAAATAATAAATATACAATATATGTTATTATTATTTTTCTTTTTCTCTTATGGATTTCTTCGTTTCTATGGTTATTTCTCTAACGGTAAGGTCCTCTCTATACGCCGGAGCCCTAAGATATGAGATGAGTATTTGGTAACTTGTATATTTTACCATCTCTAGCTCTACTCTTCCCCCCCGAATTATAAAGACTCTAAAGATTTATAGATACAGTAACGACATCTATTTGTGAGAGTTCGCAAGATAGCTGACCTTTTGTCCGTTCTCGCAGCAATATAAACATAATCTTTATGTTCTTTAAAATTACTTTTTTTCCTCGCTCAATGGATTGATGACCATTCGCTACCAATGAGGAAGTGCTTTTCATCCTACGTAAAGGTGATTGGATTTGCATCAATTTAAACCATAAATTTCATTTTCCCCGGTACAAGGAAACTGATAGATCTGTACTTTTTCACAGAAGAAAACTATTGTTTCCTGGTCCGTTTCAGCTTCTGATCCAAACGAGTCGCACATACACCCTAGCGCATACTCCCTTCCGTTGAGGACATCCTCGAAGAGCAGGAGATTTTTTTCTTTTTCTTATCGGCTGTCTCGCATTTCTAGTCAGTTGTTGAATAGTCGGCATTTTAATTCTATTTAGCGTTACCGGTTTAGACTCTATCTAAACCATTATTAACTTCCGTATTGGATTCATACATTAGTATGTTTATTAGTCATCATGCTTTATTATGACATTAAGTTTTTCTTATGTAGAATCGTACAGGTTATTTGTAATACCATTAACTTATAATGTTATACCATTAGAAACAACGAATAGAGTGGTCATCGGTCATATAAGATATGAATCTCTCAAACAAACTCAAAATTGTTCTTCTGTTGCAATCTAAGCAGCAAATGATCAACGTTTTTTTCTTAAAAAAAAATGCGAAAGCACCAGAAAAAGACCCATAAATATTGATTTTTTGTTTCAAAATAGATGATAAAAGCGACTCAAGATATCAATAACGAGATTCTTGAAAAGAGCTTTTTCGGTGAGAAGAATGGGATGATAGCAACGGGACCAATCCCGGACCTACCGACAGAACTCATAATGGAAAAAAACCAAGGGTTTTTATTCTTTTCTTAGCAGATGAAGAAGATCTCGAAAATAATACTATATTGTCCAATCCCAAAAAAAGAATATGAGATTAGCTTTTTTTTCGCTTTAATAATAAAAAATTGAATAAATAGATTTGTCTATTTATTCAATACAAATAGACAAATAATAATAATGAAGAATATGTAAAGATTTTTCTATTTTATTTAATAATATATTTTATTTAATAATAGAGAGTAGACAAAAAAAATCATGAAGGATGTATTATACTATAATACCTAGGTAGTAGAATTTGTATTAATACCTATACAGCTTCTTATTTATTCGGAAGAAGAAGATGATATGTAGCTTTTTTGATGTATGTAAATAAGTAAGTAAATAAGTAAGTAAATAAGTAAGTAAGTATATAAGTAAGTATGTAAGTAAGTATGTAATGAGCTTGAGTTTAACGAACATTCCAAAAGTTCCATATCTAGGGGACGTTCCATATCTGGGGGACGGGAAAGGAAAAGAAGGAGAAAAAGAAGGACGAAAAGAAGAAGGAGAAAAAGAAGGAGAAGAAGGAGAAGAAGGAGAAGAAGAAGGAGAAGAAGAAGGAGAAGAAGAAGGAGAAGAAGAAGGAGAAGAAGAAGGAGAAGAAGAAGGAGAAGAAGAAGGAGAAGAAGGAGAAGACTACCAAAACCAAGAAGAATACCAAAACCAAGAAGACTACCAAAACCAAGAAGACTACCAAAACCAAGAAGAATACCAAAACCAAGAAGAATACCAAAACCAAGAAGAATATCCAAACCAAGAAGAATATCCAAACCCAGAAGAAAATCCAAACCCAGAAGAAAACCCAAACCCAGAAGAAAAAAAACCAGAAGAAGAAAACCTCCAAGAACAGGAAATGTGGGTGGAACTATATTACAGACTCTTTTTTGGAAGATACCTTTTTTTAGGTAGAGCGCTAGAAAAACAACCTGCTGACCAAATAATGAAATGCATGATTTATTTAAATCAAGAAGATCAAACAAAAGACTTCATGTTTTTTATTTCCTGTCGAGGTGGAGGAATGCTACAGGGAGTAGCTGTTTATGATGTTATGCAATTCGTAACAGGGGATGTATTTACAGCAGGCTTCGGGTTAAATGCTTCAATGGGAGCTTTCCTTCTACACGGAGGGGCGCTTACTAAACGAGTATTAAGCGAAAATGGTCGTATGATGATTCATCAACCTCATATGTCTCCTTATGATCGTCGTCGCCACGACGAATCCGGCTCCGATGCAGAGTTTATGGGCCTATTGCGGACTTATATTTTGGAAACTTATATAACAAGGACAAGGCAAGAACCCGAACTAATTGAAAGTCTCTTAGAAAGAGATATTTTTCTGGAACCAGGGGACGCAAGAGATGTTTTTCTTATCGATGAAATAGGCGGAGAAGGACTGGGACTGTTTTTTCCAAATCTATGGTCTTTTGATAACAAGGATAATGACCATCAAAAGGGTTCTGACAATGATTATATCTATCATCATGACAATAATGATATCTATAATCATATCTATCAAATTGGTCAGGACAATGATTCTAGTAAGAATGACGATGAAATTGGTCATGATGATGACTATGAAATTGGTCATGATGACTATGAAATTGGTCATGATGATGACCATGAAATTGGTCATGGTAAAGACCCCAAGGATAGTGAGTATCCTACTAGGCCTTCCTGGCCTGAGCAGCCTTTATCTCCTCAAAAGTTAGTTATGGGTTTCGGAGCAGAAGGATTTGAACCTACGACGTCCACCATCCCCAAGTGGCACGCTACCAAACTGCGTCATACTCCGTTATAATGACCAACATCGAACGTGGGATATTGAATAGGAACAACTAGGCTATTTTTGTATTTGTATTAGCAGAGCAGCCTCGCAAACAAGATAGTCAAATATAGGTCAGATAGAATATATTAGATATATGAGAAAAAAGCCGCCATGGTGAAATTGGTAGACACGCTGTTCTTAGGCAGCAGCGCTAGAGCATCTCGGTTCGAATCCGAGTGGCGGCATTATTGTTAATAAGATACTATAGGTTAGTATCCCTTCCATATCTAATATCTCTAGATATCTATTCTATATGGAGTACCTATATAGTAAATGACTATCATTGTTCGATCTATGTCAATATGATTTATTACATATCAATCGATTTGATCTTTTTCTTACGAAACGAATCCTATATTAAAAAATAAATGGGTTTATTATGATATTTATAACTCTCGAACATATATCAGCTCATGTCTCTTTTTCTCTTACTTTTGTGATTACTCTTATTTATTGGGGAACCTTAATTTATAGAAGTGAAAAACTAAGTAATTCAGGAGGAAAGGGCATGATAGTGACGTGTATTTGTATAACGGGAGTATTAATTTCCCGTTCGCTCTATTCGGGGCATTTACCGTTAAGTAATTTGTATGAGTCATTCATGTTCCTTTCATGGACTTCCTCCATGATTCATATAGTTATACAACTACGGGGCCAGTATGCTTGGTGGTTAGGTGCAATCACCGCGCCAAGTGCTATGTTAACTCATGGTTTTGCTACTTTAGGTCTTCCGGATAAAATGCAAGAATCTGCAATGTTAGTACCTGCTTTACAATCTCATTGGTTAATGATGCATGTAAGTATGATATTGCTCAGTTATGCAACTCTTTTATGTGGATCCCTATCATCCATATCTTTATTGGTCATTGCGTCCCAAATAAATCAAAAGATTTTGAATCAAAAGATTTTTCTTAATGTGAAAAATTCTTTTTTCTTCAATTGGTATTCACGCGACCAAGAAAAAAAAGAATTGAAACAGACTTTTTACCTTTCACTTAGAAATTATCGTAAATGGGTCTTTACTAACCAATTAGATCAATTCAGTTATCGTACTATTGGTCTAGGATTTTCTCTTTTAACTATAGGTATACTTTCCGGGGCAGTATGGGCCAACGAAGCATGGGGATCTTATTGGAGCTGGGATCCAAAAGAAACTTGGGCATTAATAACTTGGATTCTATTTGCAATATATTTACATACTAGAATAAACAGGGGTTGGAAAGGACAAAAACCGGCGATTGTTGCTTCTCTAGGATTTATTCTAGTTTGGACATGTTATTTGGGCGTTGATTTATTGGGAATAGGCTTACATAGCTATGGCTGGTTGCTTTAGTAACTTACTAAAGCAACCAGCCATATAACTGATTTTTACAGTTCCCTCCAAAGTTCAATCAAGGAAAGACAGATACTAAAACAGTCATGTATAAAAAAACATTTTTGAACAAAAGAAAAAAGTTTCGAGTTTTGGATTTTATTCCAACGGTTTTGGATTTTATCCCAACGACTTAAACGTCTAGGTTTTTCTAGCTTATATTTGTCTAGCTTAAATGCTAGTTCGTTTATTATATCTCTCAGGAAGCGTAGAAATTTGACGAGTTTCCCTATATTTTCATTTATAAGGTTTCTAAGAAACCTTATAAAGTTGATACGTTCAGTTTTAAACTTATTGATGAGCGGATCTATCCATTTTCTCCGTTTCTGATCTATCCATTTTCTCCGTTTCTGATCTATCCATTTTCTCAGTTTCTTAAGTTTAAAGAAAAGTTTTCTCATCGATTTGATAATAAAATCTTTAAGCGAACTTATCCGTTTGATAAGAAAAGCTCTAAGCTGAGACAAAAGTGAACTTATCCATTCCATAATAGAATCTCTAAGCTTGGACAAAAGTGAACCTATCCATTCCCTAAGAGAATCTATAAGCTCACTTATTATCTTTCTGAGTATCGCAAGAAGCTCATTGTACGGGGAGGGGTCAGAAGGAAGGGACGAACTTATGCTGCAAAAAGAGTCTTCTTTTTTATACTTTACTTCATTTAGAGCTTCGTTATGTCCAGCAACCGGCGACTGTTTCGTACCCAATAAACTTTTGGCATGATTTCCAAATTTTTGAACAGTCTCTCTTATCGAAATAAAACTGTGCTTTAGCTTTAGAAAATACAAATTATTTGTAATATGTTCCCAATGATCTATTTTAGGATACATGCGTACCCTCAACATAGCAGATCGACTACCATTATTGGTATTCCACCAAAATCTATTCATGCAAATAAGATCTTCTAATCGATAACGAGGCCAAAGAAAACGTCTTATCTTTTGCCTTGTATCTACGATCAGATGTTCGTTTTTTTTCATTAGACCTTGGTCATCTTGACTACTGGATCTTACACTCTCATCCAAATGGTTTTCCAGATTCAAAAGATTCAAAATTCGAAATTCTCTGCGACGTCTTGGAAGGAAAAGATCTTCGAAAATGAAAGAACTTGAAATTTTTTCATTTGTTCGTCGTCGAGATCGAGATCTATCAAAAAGATTGACATTTATCTTTTTCTTCTTTAGTTTGAATAAAAGACTTGCCATTTTATATACAAAGAATCGGTCATTAAAGTACCCCGGTACAAGTGGCATAGATCTTCGGGCTGCCTCGCAAAAAACTCTGCGTATATCATTATGTTTCGGGAAGATACTTTTTAGATACAATACAGTGTCCAATAATTCGAAGTCAAGATCTCCGTTTTCGGCATATGGAAGAAGTAAATTGGCTACCTCAGTTTCGCCGCCTAATTTTTTCCTATCAAAAAAACGAGCCGCATTTCTGAACTTGGTAACCCAAGGAGTTAGAGGTAGTTTTTCGAGCTCGTATTTCATTCCCCAAGTATAAATATTTGTTGCCATTTCCCGATAGGCTAATCTGTCTTTTTCTAATTCCACTCCTTCTTTTCCCTCAAGTTTCATCTCCTCTTTTAACTGTTCCTCCCTTTCAAGGCGTTTTGCCTCCCGTTGCAAGCGTCTCTGTTGTTTCAGATATTCAGTTTTGGCAGTTCTGAAATCTATCTCTTGTTCATCGGCTTTCTTGGGTTTGGTCTTGGTTTCGGAGCGTTCGTTGTATTTCTCATCGTCTCCTCTTTGGTATTTCTCATCCAATTTTGATTTAACTCGGTCCCATGCTTTCTTATCACCCTGTGACGCTTTCTTAGCATCTTGTCTCAAAATAATTTCCTTTAGTGCCAGTCGGACTTCTTCTTTTTCCATATTGATTTTATCAATATTGAGTTTTGGATAATAAATATTACAGAAGTCTTGAACTAGAAAATCTTTGAATTTTTTGTTTTGTCTTTTTGAAGATTTACGTTTCCGATTTAATTCCGCCAATTTACGTCTCCTCTCTTCTCTTTTCTGCTCTTTAGCTTTTTGGGCAGCTATTTTTGCTTGTTGTCTAATTCTCTGTTCCTTGAGAAGTCTTTTCTTTGCTTGTTTCCTTCTTTGCTTCTTGTTTAGGTCATCTTCTAGTTTGAATGTCCTTGTCAATCTCTCGACTTCTTCTGGAGAAGTGGCCGATTCTAATTTTTTGCGTCGTGCTTCTCTTATTTGAGTTCTCTCCTCTTTTCGTTTTCTTCGGGCTTCCTTAAGTTCTTCAGCAGCCGCGGCTTTTCTTCGCTTTTCCTCTTCTTGCTTTCGAAGACTTTCTATAACGAAAGCATCAACATCAAAATCTTTTGGTATTTGGATTTCTCGAAATTTCCACATTTCTTCAATCTGCCTTCTTATGATATTCGGAGGAAAAACGTCACCAAGTTTGTTTGCATTTTTGATTTTTTTTCTAAGATCTGGGAACAACCAGAATTGGAATTTGTAATATCGACTTTTCTTATAATAGTTTTTTTTAGTTGCCGCGCAAAAATCGACATTCCTCTTTTTGGATTTGGAAGTGGAAGAATCACAATTCTTTTTTTTCTTTTTGGAAGAAAAAAACTTTTTCCAAGAAGAATCATTTTTCTTCTTCTTCTTCTTCTTCTTGGAAAAACCGGGATTTTTAAAATTAGTGATAGCTTGATAATCTGGTTCCGGTATATATTGAATTGCGGGTCCGTGATTATTCTCTTTCATATGATCCAGATAACTATATGCCAAAAGATCATATCTATGACGTTTGATCCGATTCTTCAGTCGTGCCATAAAAGTGGCAAAGCGCTTCTCTCCCAAAAACGATGCAAATTCAGTCCATCCCAACCGGTTGCCAATAACATGTTTACGTTTTTTATTTCTGCGCGGATCTATTCTGTAGCCAGCACACCATTTTAACCATTGCTTCCAATGGTTAATCGTTAACTCTCCAGGATGCTTGCAATCCAATATTCCTTGTGAGTCCAAAAAGTCTTTCACATTTTTTTTTATAAAAGGAGACGATGCTCTTGATTCGATTAAATCCTTCACACATAATCCTTTCATATTTCTTATTTCTTTCCATATTTGATGAAAAACGTACGCTTGGGAAATTTCTTTTCCTTGGCATTTGGATTCGACTTTTCCTTGGCATTTGGATTCGACGTTTTTGCTAATTGGATGATTGCTATTGAATATTTTTTGAATTGTTTCAAAACTTCTACTCAATTGCATGCAAAATTCCAAATTTGACTCGATCATATTGAACATACTTATTTTGAGATCAATAAATAGTAGTTTCACCCTAAAATGAATAACTTTCATAAAAAACGGCAATTTTTTCCTGATGAAGCGAATAGTTTTCTTTTGTAAGAACGAACGCCAAATTTTGATGCGAATCCACTCTTTTTTCAATTTGGATTTTATGTTAGGAGAAGGTTGATCCATTCTCTGTTTAAAATCAGCTTTCAATTTATTATAAATATCTAGATTGAAGCGGTACTCTTCATTCATTTGGTTGATTCGATCATTCATTGTGATTGTCCAATCATCTGGATCTGGAATATCCAAATTTTGTTTCATCTGGATTGAAAATGGTTCATCTTCTACTATTTCTAAAGAAAATTGAATATTAGACGTAGGCTTAGTACGAATCATTTTAGACGTAGGCTTAGTACGAATCGTTTTTTCTTTCCTAGTATCTAGGTTGATCTTTGTTCTAACCTTCTCCTTTATCATCTCAGCCTTTTCCTTTATCGCCGCACTCTTCTTTTCTATGAATTTTATCAATTCGCGGGTAGGTTCGATAATAGGTTTTGCCCGATCGGACGTATAATTCCAAATCCATTCGCCAATAGGTTCCCAAAAAGAAGGCACGTCTGGTGGATTACCAAAAGGTGATTCAATTTCTGTACCATAGATAGTTAAGTATCCTGTTGTCTTTTTTTCAATTTCATTAGGTTCATACCAAGGTTTTAAGCGAAAAGGATATACAATCTTGATTTGAATACCTTCTTTGATGTACTCTTTTAGGAACTTTTTCGGGACATCCGGGTCCGTCAATTCATATCCATCATAATTACATTTGAGATATGATTCTTTTTCCAAGTTGAACCAATCCTGCTCCCATTCGGGAACTTGAAACAGTAAAGTACGACCAATATTTTTAGCTGCTATCAAAATAGGGAAATACACTCGTTTTCTGAGATACGTATGAGTAAACAAGAGAGTAGCTCTGACATAGTGAATCACTTCCCCGTCGAAGATTTGCTGTGTTCGGCGGCGACGATCTTCTTTTCGTCTTTCGCGTCTTTCCAAAAATTTGTTGTAAATTCTTTGCGATCTTGCAGTTAGTCTTTTTTTCTCGTCCTTCTTAGGCACGGGTTTGTTATGTGACTTCTGAGTCATTGATTTTAGTCTCCCGAAAAGAATCGACTCTGGTCTCGGTATCCAATGGTTGATTGCTGAAACTTTTCGTCGTTGAAAACGGACAGCTCCTTTTACCAAATCTCGACGAAAATCTCCTTCATAAGGATAACTAAAGACGTATATATCTTTGGATTGAAGATCCTCCTCTTCTTCATCCTCCCCCTTGTCCGCTTCTTCTTGTTCAAGAGTTTCTTCTTCAAGAGCTTTTTCTTTTAAAGGTTTAAACAACCCTTTTAAGACCTCATTCTTTTCTTGTTCTTCCGCCTCTTTTTTTTGTCTTTCCAGTTCAGCGAGCTTGTCAAAGGGCTTTATAATTATTAACTGTCGAGCTTTTTTTGGGCGAGTTTCGAGACAATCTTTGACAGCTATAGGGTCGTGAACTCCAGATAATAGAGTAGAAGGTAACTTAGGAACAACAAACCTGTTAAAATCTCGGATTCGAGGTTCGTAATCATCAAGACGGGTTTTGTCCTTTTCTATTAATTTGCTATAAAGGACATAAAGTTCATGAAAGTCTGCGAAATCTCTCATATCTTGCTCAGATCGTTCTTTTTCAAAGAAATATTCATCAAGATGAATATTTGATTTATCGCTCTTATGTTTTTTATCCTTAGTATGTTCCTTATTAGAAGAAGGCAGTTCCTCTTCTAAAATATCTGCTCCGAAATCTTTCAGAATATCCTTCTCTGATATTTCTATTTCAATATCCATAGATACTCGCGAGTCTGAGAATTCGTCCGAATTAATAAAAAAAAGTCGCTCATAAAGCAAAGCCTGCTCGGTAGGAAGAGCACTCAGAAGCAACTCCCATTTGGTACCCGTAGTTTCAAGAAAAATATGCAACAAATAATTTGTTAACAATTTTTTCTCGCAAGAAGCAATGTCTTTTTCTATTCTTTCCTTTAAAGGCGCCGGGATCAATGTGTTGAAAACATATTCTAATGAAGATAAATTTTTAGGATAAATTTTCTCATATTTATTCTTTAAGTCCTCCAAAGTAGATTCATCTAACCATTTTCTTCTGTTCTGTTCTTCTAATAAGACCATACGAATTTTCTCTATCCACCATTTTGAAATAAGCTTGATTCGCGGTTGAACGATTCTTTCTTTATTTTCTGGTCGAATTAAAGAAAATCGACAAAGTCGGTTGGTAGAATCATCACGGTTCGTATTGGTAGAATCATGGTTCTTATTGGTAGAATCCTGGTTCTTAGATTCTGCCAGTTTCTTTTTTTGTTTTTGCTCTTTCAAGTATTCCTCTGAATATAGCATCCAAGGCGACTTAAATTGATATTGATTCATTGACCCACGGAATGGCCCGCTAAGTAAAGGATCATCAACTTCTGAAAGACGCTTTTTATCTTTTGTTCTTGAAAATCTAATTTTTTTTTCAAGAATTTTGACAAAAGGAGATCCATTGCTTAGAGCTCTCACCCTATTTTCAAGCTCTTCGCCTAAAGAAGTTTTCCTCTCCCATTTTTTTTCTATCCATTCATCAAGGTGATCCTGATTTGAATCAAGACTTTGATCACCCAAGCTTGCCATTTTGGCAAAAAAAGAGATACTTGGCAGAGCTGTGAAAGAAATTTTTTGATGGCCATCACTGAGACAAACATCGAAGAAATATTCAGCAACTTGGCTCCTCACAGGGCCACGCAGAATATAATCTCCTATACTCACGTATCGAAGGGGGTCGTTAAACCGATTAGAATCAAACAATATTAATGGCCACCTTTTGATTAGAAAAGGTGATATTTTCTCTTTGTCAGCCTCCACTATCACTTGATCTTTTAAAATTTTGACTAACGTTTTAAAAGAAGAAGGCAAAGGAATGGTTTTAAAAGAAGAAGGCAAAGGAATGGACGGCTTATTAACATTCTCCTCATTTTTTTCAGTATTAGTAGGAGTCTCAGGCTTATGTTTCTTATGTTTTTTTTTCTTGTTAGGTGACTTTAGCTCACTCTGAAAAGATTTTTTCTTATCAGATAACTCTAATGATAGTTCTTCCCGTTCTTCTCGAGGACCTTGAATGAACGTCCTTGAATCATTCAACTTAGTAGCGATGAGAGAAGGATTCCTCCCGTAGCATGCCAGCATGGCATAGCCGAAGAACAGGATTTGAAAACTGAAGAAAAAAAATTCTCCTCTTCTTTCCCTTTGTAAGGGAACATCATTTTCCACCCGTGAACAAAAAATTTTCGTGATTTTGACAAAAAGAATTTGTCCGCTCAACCATCCGGCTGCAGTACTCAGCAGAAATAAAAAGTTTCCGCTATATCTGAATAGCATCAGATTGATTAATCGAGTATAGATAGATTTACCGAAAAGGGCGGGGTTTAGCAGTTGTAAAGCGACTCCAATAAAAAATTCTACCGCCGGATTTTGAAGCCAAGGGTATCTCCGAATCAAAGATCTTTGAAAAATAAGAAAAAATAGAACGGGAACAAGCATGATTGTCATCAAATGGGGTTTCCAAATACTCGCATAAATAGGCGCTACGTATATGGATGAGAAGACCACCAGTTGTGCCACAAAAGAACCACTAAGAACAAAATTCCCTGCAGGAACAATTTTTCTGTCGTCGATGACTTTATTCTGAATTAACATCGATCGAATAAAATACATCTGGGCCGGGCCAATTGGCAATGTTGCTAAAAAACCATAATAGACCCCAAATAATAGAATCGGTGTCGATCCCTGAACCCACGGTATGATGTAATGATACATAATTTTCCTCCTTGCCCTCAGGCTATACGTATATTGTAAAAATCAGAATAAACCCCAAATAATAGAATCGGTGTCGATCTTTGAACCCACGGTATGATGTAATGATACATAGTTAAGTTATCCTCCTACTTAGGCTATACTATAATTGTTATTGAGAATTATTCATTCATATTGATAATTATTCATTCATGCGACTATGATTTTAACGTTATTAAACATAACATTAGGATCATTTTTTAATATTGAATATGACAATTTTTCAATGGAAGTAGATTACTAACCTATTTCATTTCTATTTCATGGAATATTTAGAAACTGTCTTAGATAGATCATTAGATAACATTCCAAATCTATATACAGAGATTAACGACAACATCGAATCTACTCCCTAACTGTATTACATAGATCAATATCTTACCATAGATCATTTTTGGTATATGATAGCACTATAAGTATATCATTACTTATCTCATATATGTGTCCTACCTGCCGAATCTCCTCAACGAGAATCTAAACACGATGATTATATGTCTTATGTTATGTTATGTTAATCAACATATCCAAAATTGATTATTAACTTATTAATTGATTATATGTTTTATGTTAATCAACATATCCAAAATTGACTATTGACTTATTAAATAGAAAATAAAACATATATTCTATCCGATCCACTTTCTCTTCCACTATTGAACTAAATTCTATTACAATACATAAATTCTATTACAATACAAATATTCGATGAAATAGAATGAATGCCTTGATGGTGGAATGGTAGACACGCGACACTCAAAATGTCGTGCTAAACAGCGTGGGGGTTCAAATCCTCTTCAAGGCATACAAAAACAATCTTATTGTTTAGATATATTATATCATGAAACTATCAAAATATCAAGTAACAATCTTATTGTTTAGATATATTATATCATGAAACTATCAAAATATAAAGTGCTAGTCATTTCAAAAAATCGAATTGCTAAATTGAATTATTAAACATTTAGCAATTCGATTTTTTGAAAAAATTTTGAAGGCAAAATTCGGACCGATCAAATTTGAACAAAATGAATGAAAGATCTAGGCTTTTTTATTTTTATTTAATCCTTCCGCCAATAAACAATCAATGGCATTCGTAGAAAGCCATTTTGTTTTTAATAATGTATCGATCATTTGTTTAAATAACATTCTATTAGAGAAGAATAAATTTGATAAATAATCATAACTTTCGGATAGAGTTTTATAAGTAAGAGATTCATTAGATAATAAATCTATATTTTCCCTTTCTCCCTTGAGCAAACGTTCTTTAAATTTATCATCCCGTGTTTTTTCACGGAACCAACATTCATTTATCACCGATTGGCGATAAGGTAATACACGTCTCAATCGGATACCAATTTCTTGAAAGCGTTTGAAAGTTTCAAAATTTTCTTTTTGTTCCATTTTAATATTAAGAGGTAAATCGTCATCATTAGTCTGAATTTTTATTCCTAGGGCTATTTTTCTCACCTTTTTACGCTTTCGAATAGCCCTCAATGTTGTTTTCATACTGATATTTAGCTTTCTTGTTGAAGAATAAGTAAGATAAATGCTCTTCACAAGTTCTTTAGAATCAAAAAGTTCTCTTGGTTCAAAAGAAAAGTGCTTATTGCTTAAGCGAATACTCACGGGATCCCAAAGAAATCGACGAGCTAGACAGATTACTGGTGTATTTAAAGGTTTATACTCCATTGCATACTCTTCTGTGTCAAATTGATATATTCCCATCCTTTGAAACTTTTTGTATAATAATTTTGCTTCCCAGAAAGCAGCTGTCTTTCTTTCTACAATATCGTCCTTCTTATCATAAACAGGCCGGAAGTCGGGGCCAGACATTAGAAATTTCTTCCAATATAAGCTAGAAAGACGGGTCGGTCTTTCTTGAAACCCTCCAAACAGGTGAAGATAATCCAATAATGGATTTTCTATTGTTATATCTTTTATATGCTCAAATCGATTGCTGCGAATAAAACTAAAACGCCAGGTCCTAGAATCACCAACTATAGGAGTTTCGTCCTCTTCCCCGTAGGAATTTCTTAATTCTTTAGATAAAACGATTTTATCTAGTATAGAAGATAATCCTTTTTGCATCATATCTTTTTTGAACTGAGGAGCAATTGTTATGTAATCAGAATTGCCCCGATATATTGGCAACGATGGAAATTCTTCCAGAAGACCCTGTAAGAGACTCGAAGCTAGAATGAAATCATTTTCAATGAAACGATCAAAAGGATTATCCGAATTCTCTCCATTTGATAAAAACCAACAATCTTGCGCTACTGATCCGGCCAAGCAACCCAAAATATGATAGAATACGGTGAACTCTTTCGCAACTGTTCCGGCAATTGAAGGTTCTAAATACCATTGATGCAAATAGTGTGCCCTTCGACTCTCGAAATCTAGATTAAGCCTTATAGAATTTTTTAAATACGTTAGTTTATTTTGTATAATGGCTTTTCCTATCTTATAAGGAAGTCCTTTAAAAAATTCACTGAACTTCAGATCATAATTGCAAGGACCCCAATTTAATCTATACAAAGCTACTCCAATTATATCATTGTCTATAGCTGAAGTATTTTGGCTCATGCTAATTCGAAATATGTCATCAGCAAGTTTTGCTAGATCTCGCGTAGTAAAGCCTTTGGTAGTTAATCCAAATTCATCATAGCAGTTCCATTCTTTTTTCAAGTAGAGCCCTTTGTTACGTAAAAGCAAAGGAAATTCTTTTTCTCGACATGGGGCAGGCAACTTTCTAGTATTGATAAATGTATCGAATCTTCGTTTACTACGAGGAGGACTTATTAGAACTGGATCAATTTTTTTTGGAATCTCAGTTGAGGCAATAACAACAATATTTTGTTTGATGGTGGTTTCTTTTTCACCATCAATCGAATGATCCCCAAGGAGTTCTACCAATAATGCAATAAGATAAAAGTAATCATTCAGTTCATGAATGCTTGGAATCCATATGATGCAAGGAGACATCAATTTTGCCAATTTGAGTGCAAATACGAATTGGATTACTCTTCTCGAAAAATACTCTGGAGGGTTAGGATTATTCACTCGATCATACAAAATCTTATGAGGTTTTTCATCATAGTACTCCTTCTCATCTATCTCTTTTGGCCTGCCTGACCAGCCGAGAGACCTGAGGATATTTTCATGCTCAAGGTATGATTGTTTAGCTGAAGATGTATACTCGGGTTCATAGCGAGACAGAAGTTTTTGCTGCCTCAAAAAACTTTTAGGAGATATTCTTATTAAAGGTAAATAAGAATCTGCTGCTAAACTTTTAGCCAAGTAGGATCGTCCAGTGTCCTTAGGCCCTATCAATAAAATTCGATTCGAAAAGGACGGTACTGGGTAGAGCGGGTAAAATCTCACGTGATCATATAAGAATGAGCGAATTGGGGCGGAAGTCATCTTCTGATAAAAAGCAGCGAAAATCGTTATTTCTGCTAAAAACAATGAATTTAATTCGGAATTCATTAAGCCTATTCTATGAGTTAGGCCTCTCTGAATAAATTCAGCTAAATATCGAAAGTAAAGAAGTCCTGGCTGTTCTTTTTTTCCAAATTCATGAAAAAAACCAATAGGGGGGGTTAATTTCGATTCAAATTGAGAGATTTTGTCTTGTAGTAAAAACAATCGATTTTCTCTCAAAAAAAAGTCATCCACTTCAAATTCGTACAAAATTGTTTTTATAAGTGAGTTATATCTCCAGCATTTTAGAAAACGCGGCCGCAACCATTGAATATTTTTGACATACCAAATTTTCAATAGTAGTAATAATCCTATATCATCAGGATCCGAGTCCAGCTCGATATAGTCCACAAATGTAAGCCAAGAACCATACCAACTTAAATTAGAAAAATCTCTAAGCCCTCTATAAGATCTAATCAGTTCTCCTACTCCCTCAAAGCAGGAGGGATTATACTGCAAAACTCTGATGAGATAGAAGTTCCTATAGAACTCAATCAACGCTAAAAGAATTATGGAGAAAATATAAAAGAAAAACCCAATGAAGATATAAAGAAAAATATCGTATTCCCGAACATTTTGTATATATTTCCATACATCAAATGATATTTGGAGATCTTTTCCCCGAAGTGCGTATCTAAGTATGTCTTCATTTGTTTCTTGCAGTATTTCGTCAATTTTCCAGCGGGATAACATAAGATTGAATATAGGGAGAATTTCATCATTCCATATCGGGAGAATTTGATCATTTAATATAGGGAGAATTTGATCATTTAATATTATGAGAATTTGATCATTCAATATTGTGATAATTTGATCAATTTTATCTCTAAATTCCCACTTTAGAACTTTCCAAAATTGATGACAAAGTGCCCACAAAATATTCAAATTGTGATTCCAATTTTGCCTAATATTGCTCCGGATTGATACCAACTGATTAATATTATTTATTGGTATTATTTCTGTTATTATTTCTATTTCCGAAAAAAGAGTAAAAAACATATTTTTAGTATATTTCCACCCTGTGGAAGTAAAAAACCACAACCATGACTTATGTGTTTGAAACAAACCCCATTTCTCAAAATGACTATTTATTTTGATTTGATCAAAAAGAATATTGATTTTATTTTGATTAAAAGAAATTATTCCAAAACACTTTAGTTTTGAAAACACTAACTTTAGTTTTTCTTTATCAAAAAAGTCACCTATGGATTTGAATTCCATAAACTCTTCGTCTTCCATAAAGTCACCTATAGCTTTGTCTTCATCTTTTACTGTTGAACTATATTTTGCTTTTTCTGCAAATTGATTCATTCGCAAAGATATTTCGGACAATAGATCATCTTGATAAGATTGAGTTTGAATAAGATCTATGTTTGAACTAAAACTATTTTGAGAATACTGGCTAGAGGTCTTTTCCTCTAAATCTGAACAAAAAGGATAGCAAGAGTTTTTGTCAAAATTGACAATTTGTAGGCTTATTAAAGGAGTTCTAGAAATATCTTCAATCGAGAAATTGATATTTCTACGAATAATAGAATTCAATTTATCAAAGAAATTAGACGATTTATGCAAATCATGAATTAGCACTTTGTCACATAAATATTTATCCAATAATATATTGACTTGTGACTTTATGAGTGAGATAGTTTCTTTCTCTGAGTACATAGCTCTCATTTCGCTAATAGACGAAGAAACCAGATTGTTAGGAATGAAAACTAAATTTAATAATTGTCCATATGTTACATTCTTATTTTTGATATGAATCCTTCCCATGTAAGAAGCCAATCTTTTTTTATAAAAAAGACGAGGACGGTGTAAATAATCTAAAAATTCAAAGGTATTTGCTTTGTCAAAAGCAGCTCTCAATGAATTTTGATTAGAGAGTTTTAAAGGATTCAACCAATTGTCTTGATTATCAAATATTGTCGAAAGACCCGCGTTATTAAATAGTTCCAATAATTCCATGTAATTTTTTCCATTATCAAAGAAGTCAATAATAAATTCAATTATCGGTTTTTTCTCATTTAATGTTTGTTTGGATTCAAGATTAGGAATTGATTTATATTTTGTGCTTTCATTAAGCTTGCCCCAAACATTTTCATTAAGCTTGTCCCAGAGAATCTTCGAATGATTCATTTTCTTCGAGATCACCCTATCAAGTTCACATTCACAAATTTGATTGGGATCCCCAAACCAACACCAATGTTGACTAATCGATAATTCAATTGGATCTAACACTCTCTTTTTTAAATTGTTTTGTTTGGAAATGGACAAGAGATATTCTACTCTTTGTTGGAAGTATTCGATCTTTTTGGATAATACAAAAGTGTTTAAAAATTTTGGATTTCTAATCTGAACAGGTCGAAAAATAGGGCGATCCAAACATTCTTTCTGACGCATTATCCAACTTGATGAATGCTGGTTAATTGCATCTTGCGTTACATTATTCAAATTGCGACTTAATATTTTGAGAAAATAGATGAATTCCAAATAGTATTTATTCTTATTCACTACTTTCTGTAATTCCAAAGAGTATCTTTGTAATTCCATATAGTATTTATGGAATTCCACATAGAAATATCCCAAATAGTTATGTAATTCCAAATAGTATTCATCCAATACTTTTTGTGATTCCAATTTATTCTTATTCACTACTTTCTGTAATTCCAAAGAGTATTTATGGAATACCAAAGAGTATTTAGTCAATAATTCCAAATAGTATTCATGAAATACCAAAGAGTATTTATCGAATGTCTTATCTAATTCTAAATAGTACTTATTCACTACTTTCTGTAATTCCAAATAGTATTCATGAAATACCAAAGAGTATTTATCGAATGCCTTATCTAATTCTAAATAGTATTTATTCACTACTTTCTGTAATTCCAAATAGTATTTATTCTTATTCAATACTTTCTGTAATTCCAAAGAGTATTCTTGTAATTTCAAAGAGTATTTATTCTTATTCAATACTTTCTGTAGTTCCAAATAGTATTTATTCTTATTCACTACTTTCTGTAATTCCAAAGAGTATTTATTCTTATTCAATACTTTCTGTAAATTCTTATTCAATACTTTCTGTAATTCCAAAGAGTATCTTTGTAATTCCATATAGTATTTATGGTATTCCAAAAAATAATACTTCTGGAACGATTGTAAATCCTTTAATATAAAATCCTTTAAGAAATATTCATTCAAATCAGATTTTGATACAACAGGTGCCAATACGTTCTTCAAGAAATCGAATCTCATAAATGCTTTTTCAATTTCAACATGCTCGTTAGCTTGAATCTTGTATCTACTCAATATTTTATTCAATATTAGTTGTCTTGTGTTGTCATCTTCTGATGTTTTCTTTTTTTCAAAAATATTGAGTACCCGAAGGAAAGAATCATGCGTTAATTCATTTCTGGAATTGAAGAAGGAATTGAAGGACTTCAATAAAGTCTGGTTGAATAAATGTAATTCATTCACACGATCATCGATATCTAGGTCAATTTCATCATTAGGGTAATAGAGATTAGGCTTAATTATTGATAAAGTCAATTGGTCTGTTATTTTAAGAACAAATTGTTTTAATTGGAAATCATCGTTTAATGCTAATTGTTCTTTTTTTTGATCACAAGATGAGGGAGATCTTGAAGATGAATTCGATTTCATAAATCGAATACAATTGAATTGGTTTATATAGTCTTTTCTGATGTTCCATTCGCGATCTGGTAAAATATCATAATTGACAGAAGGATTCTTAAGAAATTTTTTAACCTTCCATAGATCAACAATTTTATTCTTTTCTAATCCCTTGAAATATTGAAAAGCATCTTGTCGCCCTTTCAACAATTTGAATTTTTCACTCGGTTTATTGCTATAATTAATACTTATACATGATTCATCTATTAACAAAGGATCAAACAACGTTTGAAAAACTTCCGTCTCTGAAAAGGGAAAAGATTCTCTTGCTTGATCTGATTCTTCTTGTAATATTTTTTCTTTTTTTTCTTGTTCCAAGAACTCCAATCTTTTCTTTCCCTCCTCATGGAGTTTCCTTAGTCTTCGTAGCCTTTCTTTGTAGCTTTCGACTTCTTCAATTCTTCGTTTTCTTCTCATCTTTATGATTTCTTCTGGTTCTGAAGAAATAGCAAATTCTTTTTCTGCTTGAACTAGTTCAACTTCTAGTTGTTCGAGTTTGTGTTCTGCTTCCTCAACAACTTTGCTTCGATTATCACCAAGTAATGACTCCCGCCATTCATAAAGGTTTTCAGGTTCTGTTTCAGGTTCCCAATATTCTGGAATTGAATTAAAAGATGAATCAATCTCCCATTCGATGCCATTAGATTCCTTCTCCAAAAGGCTTTCCCAACTTGTTGTTTCTTGTTTCTCTGATATTCTATCATTTTTCTGATTCAGATTTGTTTTAGAACTCGATAAAATCCAAACATGTTCTTTTGGATTGAGCAAACAACGTTGATATCTCCTTCGGACTTTTGGCAAAAACAGAAAACGATGCGGAACGAACAACAAATTTTCCTTTCTAGCTCTAGCTCCAAAATGTTGTACAGCCGGAACCGGAAATATCTTCATGAAATTATATTTTGATGATTTGTTTCTTTCAATTAATCGAATATTCAAAAAATAGAAAAGTAATGGTAATGCTATTATTATTACAGCTTTTATTGCTTGACCTTTTAAGATAAATATACGTATATCCCGTATAAGTAATGTATTAAGAATCCGAAAATCAAAAAGCTTAACAACACTTTCTCGACCAGAAAATATTTGACTTAGCAATCTCACGAAATTGGATTCGTTCCATGGAACGAATATTTCCATCATGTAATTTTTCCATTTCAACTGAACGTTAAAGGACCACATTATTTCTCGGGTTTTTCCGATAGGGTCCGTAGACCACGAATTTTCACGTTTTCTCATATATTTTTTTTTTATTTTATTTTGTAAGATAATATAGTGTAATTATTACTTATTAAATTGAATTATAATAAGAAAGAGGTAGTCAATACAAGTTTATTAAACTATTGTACAATTTGCCAAAAAAAGTTTCTTGTTATTTCTATAAAAGAGAAATAGAATTGAATTGGTTACCATATTTATTATAATGAAATTACTTTATTATAATGAAATTACTTTACCATAGCATCCATGGCTGAATGGTAAAAGCACCCAACTCATAATTGGGAAGTCGCGGGTTCAATTCCTGCTGGATGCATAATAAACAGTTATTACACTCTGTTTTTTAGATGAAAGAATCGCAGCAAGTTTGTTTATCTCGATTCAATTCAGTATGGAGATTAGATTATCTCCATCCCTGTTTTGTAATTCTTAACTTCTCTTTTAAATAGAAGTTAAGAATTACAAATATTTTATTTACACATGTTTGAACGACTTTTTCTCAGATAGAAGATCTATATTTTGTTTTGGTACAAAATGAACTTCTAATTGAATGATCAAGTTGATTTTGTAATTAGAAGTTCATCTGATAATTTAAGCCTAGCCTATTCCCTGTGATTTTCAGAATATGAATAGAAGGGCAATTCAGAATATGAATAGAAGGGCAATTCTTCCTTTTTTATTACAGTTAGTGAAAATTCTATTAAAAAAATCAATCTCTAAAATAATGTATCCTGGGCAATTGCAACAATTGGATTCATTATTATTCCCAATAAAGTAGATGCTATTACAGATATAATCATACTAAATTCGATATAATTTTTTGAGATTGAAGAAGATAATCTATAATTTTGCACGTAAGGAGTTATTTCTTTTTTTCTTTCAGTCATTAATAACTTAATTATTTTAAGATAATAATATGTGGAAATAGCACTCATAAAGAGTGCTATCGAAACCAATAAATAGGAGCCTGCTTGCCATCCACACCAGAATAGATAAAGTTTTCCAAAAAAACCTGCTAATGGAGGAATCCCTCCTAGAGATAGCAGACATAAAGATAAAGACAGAGCTGAAAAAGGGTCTTTCGCGTATAATCCTGCATAATCCCGAATGTTATCTGTTCCTGTACGTAGACTGAATAATATAATACAAGCAAAAGTTCCTAAATTCATAAAAATATAGAGCAGCATATAAGTTATCACACTTGCATATCCGTTATTTGGGTCTTTATCAATTATTCCAATAAGGATATATCCAATTTGACCTATCGATGAATATGCAAGCATACGTTTTATACTTGTTTGAGTAATAGCAATTAAATTTCCTAATATCATGCTAAGAATAGCTGATATTTCCAAAAGAAGATGCCATTCGTTCAATGAGAAATAAAAAATAATATCGAAAATTCTAGTGACTAAAGCTGAAGTAGCTACTTTTGAAATAACAGAAATAAAAGCAACGACTGGAGTGGGGGAGTTAGAGTCGAAAAGAGTAATTCTCCCTTCTCTCATTCAGAACCGTGCATGAGACTTTCTTCTCGCACGGCTCCTAAGTGATAAAAAAATTTGCAGAATCATTTGATTCTCTTTTTTTTTATTACCTTCCTCGTGTATGTATAAGATTGAATATATTCAATTGATAGAAAGAATAACTAATCCTTAACTTCGCGAGGAATCCTTACTCAGTGGTTATTATACATATCTAATATAGTATGTAAATCATTTTTTTCTTCTTTTTTTAAGTTCAGTTATGAAAGAGTTAAAAAGAAAAAATAGAAACCATCTGATTTAAATCGTTCTTAATAGTCATGAGATGCTCATCTTAGGGTAATCTTTTTGTCGACGGATGCCTTCTTTTTTACACTCGTAGTTTCTGAAGAATGAAAACTTACTATGTAGCATCTACGTTAAGAATAAAAGTACACGTCAATCTGATCCTTTGTTCAAAACTACCCGTAATAATTCATTTATAAAAGTTATTTATTGTATGGGGGTGGTGTTAATGTGTTAATTCAATCAAACAATTGAGTTTGTTTCTTACTTTGCTTTACCTTAATTCAATTCAAATTTTTGGTAAAAGTGATGTCTTAGTCCAAGTGGGAATAACAATGTTTTTTTCACATGTCTATAGAGTTTTTATAAATAGAAACAAACATCTCTAAAAAAGATATTGTATGTAATAATTTATCAAACGAATCGCACTCCTTCATATACATCGGGGGTCCATTGATGAAAAGGAACTAAAGAAAGTTTGAATGCAATTCCTACCGTTACAGATAGAAGTGCAATCCAAACTCCTGGAGAGTTGTACATTTGTGTATTTATAAGACCATTGGCTATTTCTTGAATTTCAATCTCACCTCCGGATAGACCATATAGCCAAGAAAGACCATAAGCAAGAATGGAAGAACTTGTTCCACCCATAAGTAAATATTTCATAATAGCCTCATTAGACCGAACATCTCTTTTGGTATATCCAGATAATAGATAAGAACATAGACTTAAACATTCTAAAGATACGAAGATAGTTGTTAAATCATTAGCACCACATAAAAACATTCCTCCTAGAGTAGCTGTTAATATGAATAACAAAAACTCTGTTACAGCCATTTCTGTACATTGAATGTATTCCACGGATAGAGGAATACACAAAGTGGAACATAATAAAATAAGAAACCGAAATATTTTATTAAAATTGTTTGTTTGTAAATTGCCAAAAAAACTGATCGTGGGTTCTTCTCTCCATTGAAATAACAAAAAAGTTATGCTTAGCACTAAACTTGTTAAAGAGATGAAATAAAACCAAGTTGTCTTTTTCTGATCAAAAATGACATCGATTACTAGAAGAAGAAATAGGCCGAAAATCAGGATGCATTCTGGGAAAATGGAACTTCCATAGAAGAGAAGCAAATGAAATTCTTTCATAAAAATAAAATAAATGATTTTAAGGTATAAAAAATGCATTTTTCATTTTGTCCGGATCATTACTTACTAACTTCAATTAATCTTCGAGCAACATTTTATTTAGAATCTCCTTATTATCATATCATTATATCTATGATTTCTTTTTCATTCTTCTTTTCCTTTCGTTTTCGTTTCAATAAAATTTGTATCAATTTTGAGAAAGTAAGTTTTCTTTTATTGATCAAAGTGGAATAGATATCTATTTATACTAGTTAGTGGATTAACGGTAATGCGCAAAAGCTTTATTGGATTCTGCCATTTTATGGATCTCTTCCTTCTTGCGTATAGCATTGCCTTTCTCTCTGGCAGCATCCATTATTTCGTAACTTAATTTGAATTGCATATTTGGACCAGAACGTTTTCGGGATGACTCTAATAACCAACGAATCGCAAGTATTTTTCCTTTTTTCTCTTTTATTTCAATGGGAACTTGATAAGTGGATCCACTTACACGTTTTGATTTTACTATCAATTTGGGAGTTAATTTGTCTATTGCTTGACGTAGAACAATTAGTGGATTTTTCTCTGTTTTTTCTTGAATCTTTTCTAGAGATTGATAAAAAATTCGATAAGCTAATGATTTTTTTCCGTTCTTAAGAATACGGTTAACGACCATGTTAACTAATCGATTATGATAGATCGGATCAAATTTATCAATTTTCTTTTCTACAGTACTTTGGCGTGACATGAGTGTGAAAAAGGTTCATAATTTATATTTCATAAAGACTAATCATTACTTATTTAATTTAGGCTTTTTAACTCCATATTGTAGGGTAGATCTCTAAAGGTATCAAAGATCTCCCTCCAAACCGTACATACGACTTTCGTCGGATACGGCTTTCCACATGATTCTATTTGCATAGAATAGAAGATATTCATTCTTATGCATAAAATTATGTTTACTCATTCTCAATTGAGTATCCGTTTCCTTTCTTTTGCTATGATTAGAAATCTTGTATTTTCTATATCTATACGATTAGGTCCTTAGGTTTAAAAAAGAGTATAAAAAAGGAAAAGGTGTTTTAGATCAATGCTATTTGAATTGAGTCTGCTCCAAAAAAGTCAAGACATTTCCAATTTTATGTTAACACACACTAAGTAAGGGAAAACTTATAAAATGAATTCAATATTAAACCTTAGACATATATTATCCTTATTGTTTTAGCCTGCTCTAGTCCCCTTAGAAAACGTTCGTTATTGGGTTAGCCATATACTTTACATGTTTTTAGCAATTGACATGGCATCATCATAAAATGATACAAATCTTAGATAAGAATATACAACGCACTAGAACGCCCTTGTTTCCGGTTTTTGACTGAGACAGCATCTAAAATTCCTCGAATTATGTGATATTTAACACCGGGCAAATCTTTGACTCTTCCACCTCTTACTAATACTACAGAATGTTCTTGTAAATTATGGTCAATACCAGGTATATAAGCAGTGATTTCATATTTAGAAGTTAATCGTACTCTGGCGACTTTGCGTAAGGCAGAGTTTGGTTTCTTAGGGGTGATAGTGGAAAAGTTGACAGAAAAGTTACCTTTACTGCCACTATATAAAACCGTACATGAGAATTTCACCTCATACGGCTTCTCGTTCAATTCTTTTTAGGACATTTTTGTTTTTCGAGTATTTGAAATCTATATATATATAGATTATTACTGTAATATGTATTATATAGATTATATTCTATTTTATATAGCAATAATACTCTTATAGAATAATACTCTATTTTATATATTCTAATTCTATTTACTTTATTATGTATATTCTACTTTTTTGTAAAGAAAAACTATTCGAATCATTCGGGGTTCATTTTTCTTTCTCTATTAAAAACAATAAGAGTGATAATATTTTTTTTATCCATTTTTATTACTTATATGAACATTAACATGCTCAATTTTTATTGATATCTCGAAATATCATTTCATCACAAATTCAATTCAAAATTGACGGGTTAATGTCAGCTTATCCATGTAGTTATGCATTATTTGAACTGGGAATCAATTTGATTCAAAATTTTGACTTTTGTGCTTTGGTTTGGGTGGCATGGTTTGGATACTGAGAATTATTTCGATGACCTATGATAAAATGGTATCAATAGAATATATGTTCCGAGCGGCTGTGTGCACCAATTGGCAATATAAGTTAAGAAAAAAGTGAAGAAAATAGAGGAAAAGTTTTTTTTTTTAAATGCAGCAATATGAATATAAGCCTATTTAGTTACAACTTTTGTTTTTAACTAGAATAATGTCAATTTGTAAATTGTTACAGAATGATTTCATTCTTTTTTTTACGAGGTTTTGAAAGAGTATGAGAACAAGATATAACTTCCTCGATTTGGAATGGGAAGTTGTTACA